AGGCAAAACCAACTAAGATAGGGCACTTCGTGGCTTAAACGGCTCTATTTTTAATTCACTATGCTCCGCTCCACCGTTAGAGAAGAAAGAAAATACATGCATTACGGCCCACTTTATTCCTCCTTGTAGCTCCCGAAACGGACCAGATTCTTTTAATCTTGTACTACGCTCTGGGTACACAGAAAGACCAAGCTAAGCCAATCTCACGTCGAAGCAGGGAAATTCTAGCCCTTGAAAGCAGCCCACTTCGGAGTCGCTCACAGGAGAAGCACTGACCTTTTCTCTTATCCCTCTCGAGTTCGAGAAGACTAAGTAAGGGCGAGCTCTTACTTAGAGAGAGTTAGTTGGGTAGGGTCAATAGCTCTAAGATCACATCGGATTGGTCCTAACTGCTAGATCTTTGTGAAAAAAGCAAAGTGCGAAAGCACTTAATCCTTCAGTAAAGACCGGTTGACACCGCTTTTCAAAGACTTTTTGTTAGCAGACGATTTGAAAGTTCCTTGCCTTTTCCCTGGAACCGGGTATTAATTATAAAATCCCTTTACCTCGACTAGGATCAACTCCAGAATAAAAAAGAGTAGGGCCCCACGAAAAAGCTAAAAGTAAAGCAGTCAACAAGCCGTTGTTGCAATAGCTTTGTTTGGTTGCCTGGGTTAAGATGCTTTCGCGGATTGTTCCTTATGGCTTGATTAGCGTGACTAGCTTAAGTTGTTGCAATGTGCCCTTCCCTCTCCCTTTGCTTATCTAGCTTTATGTTGACGGTTGCCCCATCCGCTTTTATGCAACGGGTGTCAAACTACCCTTCCTCCAAGATTGAAGTTTAGCTCCCTCTTTAGGAAAAGCCATTGGAACCGAAATAGCCCCTATATATAAGGACTCAGAGCCTTTTGGAACTTCTTCCCCATAGACTAGAAGAAAGGCTTTCTTCGTCTGCTTGATCTGCTACGGATGCCCGATTCATTCCTGGCTATTGCTTTTCAGCCTCTTTGGGCTTTGGAACATTCATTTACTACATTCTCCTCCCACTGGCCATCCTGACAACAGCAGGTTTATGGCACCGGGCTAGCTCATGAAGAAGTCGAATCGGAGTTGTCCAGAATCAGATCTCCTCAGAGCACTATTCACCAGCCTTCCTTCGCCCGGGTGACAGTTGCTGCCTGCCTTGCGAAGCTTTGAGTCCTTTCCTCTCTAGATCTGACCTCGCCCAAAGGAAGGTGTAGGTAGCATAGCGAGATGCTTCACGCAATTGCGCGAAAGAATACCTAAGCTCAAGCAGCAGATACTACCACATACAGGAGAAGAAGCTCTAGCTCGAGCTATAGCGCTCTTATTAGGAATTGTCCAATTCCATTTTTTCCAGGGGCAGAGAGGGAGAGTCACGAAGGGCTATTCTTCGATGGGGTATGATTCCACTTTAACCTTCCCAAAGGGATCAATGGTATACCGGCTGATTAGAAGAGGGCAGAACTTTATTGCTCAAGTTGAGTTTCGTTAGGGCGCTATAGGAGTACATTTGTCTACGTCACTTTAGAGGTGGGCCTTGGCTCGATTCCGAAGTCATGGGAGAAGGGCGGTATCCTAATCTATCTTTTCTCCTAGGATCGAGAGACCATTTAGCTCTTCCTGCCTAAATAAAGAAAGGTCCTTCTCCCATTTCCCTAGTCGAAGAATTGCTCTATAGCCGAGCGAACTCCGTTGACTAGTAGTAGTCTTTTCTACCATAATCATTTTTCCTTCTTCATCCTATCTGCTAGAGCAGTCAGTGTGGCATCTCCTGCATAGGAGTGAGTGTCGATTAGAGGCCTCTTTAGTGCACGAAATATCTGTGACTTTTTGCACCGAAGATGCTCTCTTTGTCTATGCCTAAGAGGTTTTCTCTCTCCGAGGGAAATCACACTAGAGGAGAGAGGAGTGGCAAGCGCTCTTCTAAAATAATATATTGTTTCGGTTGCGGTTGCTCATTCTTTATGCGGGAGTACGCAGGATTAAAAACCTATGAACTAACACCCTATTATATATATGAATGAAATCAGTTGCAAAGAGGGGGCAAAGCCCATTCAATAACAAGCCCTTTTTGTACATAATCACCTGTTTGTTGAAGAAAATAGGGTTAAGTTGATTCGAAATATCTTATTAAGATACGGAAGACTAAGTAAGGGCGAGCTCTTTCTCAGAATCAAGCTGGCAAATGCCCGCAAGAAACCCATTTCTTTATCTATTTCTCGTCTAGATGGGGTAGGTGTGAAGTCTACCTTCGTACAAGATCCAATCTCGATTATGTTTCTGCGGACTCGTTACGGAATCTTAAGTATCAAAGTAATAGATGTTATGTTAGAACCTGGCGTTCTGGGCAACTGGGATCAACTTTCAGTAAAAAAGGGGGCCTCTATGTCCATCCTTGACAGACCAACACCCGCCTTTGGGACGTACTAGAGTCATGCCTTTCCAATCTTCTATCGCCGGAAGTCAGCCCGAGATCGCAGGAAGTCAGCTCGACTTTGTTTGATTTAGGTGAAGCCCCTTCCCTCTTCGGAGGTTAAAGTAAGTCGGGTCATAATTCACTTACTTACTATCTATAAGGAATTTGTACTAAAGGCTATCGTCCTTCTGTATGAATCAGAAACTCTATCATGGTCTCCATTGCTTATCATTATGCTTTGTCTCGACGAGGAAACAAAAGAAAAGAAAATGATGGAACTCGAAAAGTGCTCCTGGAAGATTCGAGTAGCCTACCCATTAGTAGAAACTCAATATGGAGAAGTGTGAAGTCAAAGCTCAAACGAAAATAAAGTAGTTCGTGCACGAGAAATGCAAAGGAATCTTGGAAGAACCGGCACTTCAGCAAGAATTTACCCTCACTCTATGTACTATTAGGTCATAGTAATTGCAAACCAGAAATATAGTTAAATAATATAACTATAAATATAAAAGAACTTACCGAAGCTGCTTGACTTTTTACAAGGAGAAATGGATATGAATTTATTAGAATTTAGAATTTCACTTGAAGATTGAGATGGCGAGAAGCTCATACTTATTTAAATGAAAGGTGGCTCGATCACGAGCGAGGAAAAGGGGAGCGCTTTCAAGAAGGACTAGGGGTGGTCCGATTCTAATTGAAATGGATATGTAAAGCCTGAAACAAATCCAGATTGAAATGAAAGAATTCTTAATAATTCTTTGCCCAGGCAGGTGAAGGAGAAGGTATGCCTGCGCGTAGAAGACCTAAAAAGCCTAAGCCTAATTCGGATCAGCCTATGAAAAGTAGTTCCCCGTGGAAAGCGAGAGAGCTGTTGATGGAAGAGGAATCACCGGGTTGTTCGGTTGGGAAGCTAAGCTCCTTAGAAAGGATTGACCGAGGACCCCTTTTGTTTGCTTTTCCTGTTTGCTACCTAATAAGCAATTGACTCTTTGTTTGCGATTCTTTCAAGGAAGGATCCATACGATCATATTGGCTCTATAGCAAGCAGAAAAGGTCTTTCTTTCATGGACTAGATCCCAGCGGACAGCGATCTTCTTACTGAGAACCCAACGTTTAACGAAGAAGATGGGGCCACATGAGGACCAGAAGACGCATTCTAACGCTCTAAAGAGCCCGAAAGACTGATTCCGGAGTTCGGGATCAGATCAGATTCGGAATCGGAGAATAGGAACAAGAGGAACGAAGTAGCTCGCCTAAAAGGAGAGGAACGACTTCAACAAGAGGAACTACTCTTTACTTCGATAAAAAGAGAGCTTTATAAAGAGAGTTGCTTACTACGAAAAGCAATATGCCCCACTAGTCTTATTTTATTGATCACTAGCCCTATTACTTCTCCTCTGGCAGTCACTGATTCAAGAACGAATACCGAGACAGCCGTTCCCTTGCCGGTCTACTGCCTGATGGCTTTACATCGCTAAAGAATCAGTAATTGACAGCAAGAACTATAAAAAAAGCTTTTCATTGCTAAATCCCGGGAAAACGCAAAAAGTAAATGTACTCCTATAGTGGCGGAGATCCCATCTATTTGAAAAACGGAAATGGACTTGCCTTGATAGATAAAGTCGGAGTACAATCAATCCCGGGAAAATGAAAGTGGAGATTGAACGAATGAATCTAAAAAAATGGGCATGGACTTACTAATTTGCTGACTGATTCAAGGAGTACAGCAGGCATTATGTCATTACTACAAGCAGGGGCCCGGCAAACGGAACTCAGAGCTGCTCAACGCACCACCAGCCCTTGGCACAACGATCAGGTCAAGCAAAGGGCTCCAACCAAACCCTGTAATGAAGACAGACGAGAGAAGACAAATATCCATGGAGAATAGCCATCTCACCTATACGCTCTACTGCTTCGCAGCAACGCTTGGACATGACTTCCGATCTGCGGTGGGTGGTCTACTGCTGCAACACTGCTTGCTTCTAAGCCTTCCTTATCTTTCTCCCAGGAATCCTTGGTCTACTTGCCATCCTACTGATGCCTGCTACTCTTCTTGTGGTGAGTCTCTATTGATTGGACCTGAAACTGACCCATCTATTTCTATTGAAGATGGAAGTTGACCTTGTATGTGTATGCCAGGTCAAGTCTTACCGTTAACAGCGAGGCCGTTACCAATAGCTTGAGCTCCGTTCCGTTCTATACTGACTCCGTACCTCTTGCATCTGGAAAGTGGAAACGATCTCTTGCTTGTTGACTTGCGGTCTGTCCATTCCAGTGGTTCAGGACTCGGGCTATAAGGCCTCTTTTCGATAGTCAAAAGGCCTGTTCAATCTATCTGATGTAGGATCGATCCTCTTCGATTGATTCTCTTCCTTTAAAGAGATAGATCCTCATTTCCTAAGGACTCTTCTTAGGGAGTAGGAAGTGTCTGCAAGCCTAGTCCTTTGAGCTCGGACTCCAACAAGAGTTCGAGCATTAGAAGCAGAGGTAGGACTAGTCTGGGTATGAATCCTTTCCTAGAGTGAGCCTTTCTGTAAGTAGAATGCAGCCATTGTTTACAATATTAAGAGCCAGAGGCCTTGTCCATGATATGTCGCGAACGGCCTTCTCTTCGAAATGAAATGGAGGAGTTAACTGCGGATATGAATCTAGATCCGTGGATCTCAGCCCCAGTGTTGATTGCTCCCCCTATCTTTGAAGGCTCGCGAAGACACTGGTTTAGGGCTGGAAGAAGATTTTTATTTGTCGTTCTTGTTGCCCCTACCTATTCAATTTGGTGGTCTCGCCCGGTGTTGCTCGTCCTAGGATGGTCGCTCGGATAAAGGACTCGTAGTTGGTTCAAAGTCTTGGTTTTCTCGTCCAGTGTTAGGGAACTGGTATAGGCCCTACCTATTCAATTTATAGTAGGTTGGCTGTTAGCAACCCCAGCTCCAATCTCAAGCTCTTGTCTGCTGCACCTCGCTCACGCCGAACTAGAGATCTAACCACTAGACCCTCGATCCTCCGTGCATTCCCATCCAAGAATGGGGATGAATAGCCACTACATCATGACTTTGCTATCGAAGAATAAGACCCTTCTAGTTTTTTGCTCATAAGATAAGAACAACCCAATCCCAAACGGGCGGGAGAGCCATTCTATAAACCCCAACATGCGGGGCGAGCCAACCTAGCTTTAATGCCAAAGCCTCGCTTTGATGACGGCTGTCTTCTTCGTAATTGTGCTGCATATAGCTTCTTGTCCCTTTGATAGCTGGAGATTCTCTAAAAATGAGACTCGTTTAGTTGTGATTCGATGCTTCTAAATAGCTCAGCCTAGCCTTCGTGGCAAATACCAATAGCTCAGCTCCTTGGTCTTCGTAACCTTTTAAGATAGAGAAGAACCAGTCAATAGAGACTGAGATCTGGATTTATATCATCTATAGTATATCGGGCTCATCTCCGGTAGAACTACCACACTCCTCCTTTTTGCTTATGCAGAAAGCCTTCTTTGCTCAACTGACTCGGAGACCATGTCTCCATGAACAGAAGCGAGCGGTCGGATTCTATCGATCTAGATCCCAATGCATCCCATCCAACCTATTCATCCACAGTGGACAGAGCAAAGCCCCATCATCTCAGTGACAGCAAGTGGTTCCGCCCCCTCCTGATCAAAGGACGGTTCCTCAAAAAAGTAAAAACTGGTTATACGCCCATCTTGATAACTTAGGATCCTCTTTTTGAAAATGTCAAAACGCTTAGCTTAGTTTGTCGACTCTATCTCAACAAAGGAAGAATCGCAATACCGATAAGGGCAAGGTAAAGTCCACTTCGCTTCTTTTTCGTCATGCAAATAATAAGGTAGAAAATGATCTCAAAACCGGGAAATTTTTTTTTTTTTCTTCATGTCACCCTTGTGTATTGGCATGAACAGTGCGTTTTATCGAGATTGTTGGCATCCAAATCTTGTAATCACATCTCCATGGTGAAAGAGAAGGGAACAAGCAACGGACATAGAATAGAGAGGCAAAGAAAGAAAGCAAGCTGAGGTGGAGGTAAGCTAGGATCGACTCGGTCTCTGGAGCTCTAACCATAGTTTGCGAGGGTCCGAAGGAGAAAGCCGTAGCTTCTGTCTTTCTGGAATCTGGATTGGCTTCGTCTTCCGAAGGGACCCTGCCCACGCACGGAAAGCAAGCGCCAGTGGCGGTACGGCCTGAGCTATCTAGGCAAGAGTCGTCCGAGACAGAAACAAGTGGTACTGACTACACGGATGCCACTCGAACTGATGACCCATATAGGGGGAGCACGTCGCATGGGAAGAATCGGCCTTTAATGCGGGCATTGTTGCAAGTAGGCATTAATTATAGTAGTAAATGGACATGACAAGTAGTGGAGAGTACAGAGTACTACTCCAAGCGAGACTCGTCTAAGGGTTCAAAACCTGTGACAGCGGATGCGGACGGTACTGAATGAAAGCGCGGGATGGTTACTTTAATCAAATCTCTCTTTCTGGCAATCGGTTTAGAGAAAGCCTTCCTTAAGTAGTTAAGAAAAAGGCATTCCATTCAACCACTTTGAATAACTTCTCACAGAAAAGTGATTTAAGACACTTTCTCAAGAAAATCATACTCATTCAGAGCTCGGGAGGAAAGCAATTAGCCTTCAGTCCTTGCTTGTTATTTGAAAAGGAACACTACTTTACCATGACACCAACACGATCCACTCCCACGGGCACACCTCTCACACTTACCACCATCCTTCGCTGTTACCTTATAGATAGAGATCCCCGCCGGTCGCTCAAGCGCTTATTTAAAGCTTTCTTGGTGCTCGCCAGTCTCCACCTTTTCCAAGGATCCACCTCTCTCCACTCATCGGATGTCGAACCAGCGGACCCAGAAGGATAAAAGCGGTTCACTCCCGGGTTTCGCTGTTAGGGTTGGGGTTAAGTAGTTAATGCGCTCTTAAGGGCAAATTCGATGGATTAATGCGCCGGGGTTGGGAGAGATGGCTATGTCTATCCCATCCCTTCTTTTGTAATAGGTGCGATATTTAAGGAGTTCAGGGCTAAGGGCTGGAGCTTGACTTTTTTCCCACTCCCCCAAGTAGTAGTATATCTTCAGTAGTTCGCTTGGAAAGTAGTCTTTCGTAAGCAGGAGCGTAGCGCTTCGCAGGTGAAGGTGCAGGATGTGCTTCTTCCCTTTATAGCGGCAATAGTATTACTTTAATGAGCATTTTCGCATAAATGTTATAAAAAATCCTATCTCCCCCTATCTCTTAAAGCTTCCGTCTCCTTACCATGCTTCGCCTATCAAGCTAGAAGACATAAACGAGTAAACCAGTTTGATTAAGGAGAATACCCTTATTCTTGTTGGCAGGTAAGGTTGGTATCAATCTATCCATCCCTTCAAAGTCGCAGGGAAAGGCTAGTAGCGCAGTGAGTTAGTTCCCATGACGCGTAGTTATAACCACCTAATGGCTATTCCGAGTCAAGTAAGAGGGCGTAAGGTCGAATACTCATACTCGCTCTATAAAGGAGACGCTCGCATAGTGAGTTGAGTGAGTAGGCTTGATTTAAAGGTTGTCTAACACTATAATAAGGGTCTGGTTTAGGCTAGGGTGCGCATCAGGTAATGCAATGAGATCCCCTCCCCTGTTGTTAAGAAGGAGCGTCAGAGGCGAGCAAAGCCATTTGTGTTCGCAAAGGTTGGCATTTCTCAGCGAATGTGAGGTGTATTTGGTCCCGACATCGTTAGGAGAAGGTCAGGCGTGAAGGTCGCTTCCACCCGGATATTGCTCTATTGTGATACGCGTTCCAACGGGCGGGCAGGCTCGTACCAGAGGCGAGCGTTAGTGAGGTCTACTATGTTTTTTATTATATTAAGTAAGGAAAGACAGGATCGGAGTTAGGTCCCCCTTCATTCAGGTTGGTTTGCTTTCTGCCAGCCCTCACGGGCCGTACAGCAAGGTGGCAGATGTGACTCTCAGAGTTCGATATTGTGTACGTCACCCAGAAGGAAGAAGGAGTCGCAGACCACTTGGCAAGCCATCCCTTACCCGACTACGAGCCAATGCAGACGAATTTGCCGGACGAAGCTATTCTATTTTCGGTAGGCGAAGAAGAAGACTAAACTCCTCATGATTGGCAAATGTTCTTTGACGGTGCAGTAAATCAGAACGGAAATGGAGTTGGAGCAGTTCTTTTCTCGCCAAAAGGAGGAAATATTCGTCAAGTTTAGCTTCTTTTGCACAAACAATATCGCTGAATATGAAGCCCTGTCTCACAAGCGCTTCTTTGAAGCCCTCGACTTGAGAATCAAGGGGATTGATTTATATGGAGATTCGTCACTTATAATCTTTCAGACAACTGGTGATTGGAAAACCAAAGATCAGAAGCTCATTTCCTACCATCAGTATCTTCCAGATATCAGCCTAAAGTTAAGACGGATTACCCTCCATTATCTGTGTCGAGGACGAAGAATTAGTTTGCTGACGCATTGGCCACACTAGCTTCCATGATCAGTATCCCAGAAGGTATTGATATCCAGCCAATAGAGATCGAAGTGAGAGAGGAAACAAGCAAACAAGCAAGGGATGAGCGCCCTAGCGCTACCAGCCCCAATTCGTTAATAGCGTTAGTCACGCACATACGTTTTCTTGCTGCGCTCAGCCCCAATTCGTTAAGTAGCGCATACGTTTTCTTGCTGGGGGGGTGACCGATCGAACGGAGTCAACATAGAACGGAACGAACTCCCTTTTGAGTTAACTGCATCGGATATTCTCACTCGAGCAGAAACAATGGAATTAGCCGAAGATCACTTCATTACCTTTTTTAGGTAAGAAGAGCTCCTATTTGAACTAACATCGGATACCTGCTTGAAGAAAACAAGAGTTTTTAACTCCTCCAACAAAGACAACTAGCCCATCCCCTTACTAGATCAAATAGGGAGGATCTTGGGATCTTTCATTCCTAGGGCTTAAAGACTCGCTTCGAACCTTTTGTCTTCGTCTTTTCTGACAATGGCAGCTAAGCTAGTTCAATAGAAGCTGGATTTCTACGTGAAAGCTCAGTTTAGCCAAGCCTTGAAAGCTGTCCAATACCAGCAGATTCAAGAGACCGTCTTCATCTGCACCGGAAAAGAGCAGAGTGATTAGCTTCTTTTTTTCCTCAAGGACAAGGACGAGAACGCCCATCTCAGAAGGCTACGCACCTTGCCTAGCCACAACATCTTTCGCATCGAGAAAGAGCCTATTCAATCACCTTTCAATCTCCTCGCTGATTCAACAATCGCTATTCTTTTTCAACGAAAAGAATCAGCAAGAGCAAGAGTCGACAAGAAAACGAGAGCTGATGAAATATAAGCAGAGGCGTGAAAAGCTAAAGAAAAGACCTCCCTACCCTAGAGCTAGATTAAACTTCCCCGGGCTTGCCCCTTATAGAGTAATACATTTGATCTTCGGAAATAAAATCGAAGCTAAGATCATCACATCATTAGGGGTGTTAAGTTAAGTGGAATTTTCATTTCACTTCTTGGCCTGGACACTCTCTTCGTCTAAGGTCTTGGCTTGGTCACTCCATTAAGCTTTCCCATCTCACAAGGGAAGTCTATTGAATGGGGTACGAAAGATTGCTATTCAAAGCATCGTTAAGAGTTCTCCCTTCTAGGGAGTAGTCAAGATAAGATGACTCTGATCTTTCTTTTCCTTCTATGGAGCGGGATGTGTGAGCTTCTCGCCTACTGATTGATCTTACTCAAAAAGAGTCAATGGCAGCAGACGCAGAGGAAGAAATCCTTGCTCTTCGGGCTAAGATGCTGACTTTGCCGTGGAAAGAGTAGTGAGAGGAAACTTGACCTTCCTTCTACCCTTCAAACTCGGAGATTGAAAGGTGATTGAATAGGAAGATAACTCTATGCAGCGACAGAGGCAAGATCTCTATATGTTGATAGATACCCGAGAGACTGAGTCCTTTCCTTAAGGCATGCCCCTACTCAACTTATTCGATTAGGCTACCAGCCGGGGCTTGGTTTAGGTGAGGATGGGATTCGCTACCCGATTAGTCTCCCTACGCAACTAGGCACCTTTGGTCTAGGCTTTGACCCAAAAGTCCACTTTGGATTGAGAACGTCCCACTGTGGATTCATAGACTGACCTTGACAGGTTCCACTGCTCCAAGCCCCTCGCTACACAAGTCGCGTCACCGCATTCGTTCAGTCGGGTAGCCACAGCTGCGGTGATGAAAGCTGACAAGCACGATTGACCGGAACTGGAGTCTCACGAGGGATTTAGGAGTTCCAGTAAGTGCCAGGGGCGCAACTTCGCGCTAGGCCGCGTTGAAGGAAGGAAAGCACGGGAGAGACGATGATTTAGTTCTAATTGCACGTCTCATTGAACAAACAACTGTTCTCTTTCGAAGTTGGCATACCGCAGTTTAGTTCTGGAGTCAAGGAGCGGGGAGTGGGTGATATATTGAATTGTTTCGATTAGCTGGTAGTTTGGTACTGAACTAAGATCGTGGTTACATTTTATCTTACCAAATAGTATTCTTGCGGTCTTTCAACTTCCTTTCGCTTGTTTCGAGGCCATATGCGTTGATATCGCTCATAATGAAAAGCTGCTTATCAAGCAGTTCCCTAGCTCGCTCCGAAGGAAGGCTTTCAGCTGGTTCTCCAGACTGAAACCGGGATCTATTAGGTCCTGGGACCAGTTGTGTGAGTGATTCTGCTCCCGATTCCGTTCTTTGAGGAAATCTATCACGCTTGTTTATTTAGTATTGAGATTGACGGCGTTGTAAACAAGAACCCGAGGAGTCGGTTGAGCTATACCAGGAACGATTCCGTTTATTAGCGAGCCAAGTGGAAGAATCTATCCCAGAAGAGAAATGGGAAAAAATGATTTGTATTGCGGGAATCCGCATCGAGCTGCGCCCGGGCTTGATTGCTGGAGGCCCTAATACTTTCTTTCGATGAACTCTCTCAACGTGCTACTGGACTTGAGGAAATCCTGATTTTTTAAAATATGCTAATGTCGCAGATAAGAGATTCGCAGACGACGGAGACGAAGCGAGCGAGCCTCCATTCGATCTTCATTCGAGAATGAGTCTATTTATGAACTTGACAAATCTAATCCGCATTTTAAGAAATACGAGGTATGCAGATCTGTTTAGATGCTCGTTCGCTCACGATTCATGGACCCGAATAAGAGTGGTCGTTCTGTTGCTCTTAGTCGAGTTGATACAATCGGTCGTATTTTGAATAGTGACAAATGATGAGATTAAGCCGGGCTAGTTTTCGAGCACGGATGGTGTACTCGCTGGTTCTCAGACATCCACTTTTATTAGCGCTTCCCTTTCGGACGCGCAGTCGTGGTTCGGCCTTTGATACCGGCTCGTTGTCCCAAGGGTTGACCATCGAGACAAAACCCGGAAGTTCAAGCCCTGCTCTTTCCCTTTATACACTGCCTGCTTTCTTCTCCTGATCCTCCTGCTAATAAAAGTGGCGGATCCAACTCTCTGTTTTTATGAACCAGTTAAACTCTCCATCTATGTCTGCATCCGAGCGGGAAGAGAAGTCGAGTCCATCTTTGTCTCCACTCAACCCTAGCTCGCTAAGCCGTTGATTTCCATGGATCCTTATAAACTTTGAGTCGTGATGGCCCTCGCGAGAGATTGAGATAAAAGAAAGGATGGTTTAGATGCGGGGAACGAGATGGCTGGCTAAGCTGCTCCACCAGGTCTCATTTCTCCTTTAGGGTTCCAAAGCGCACAGCTTTGACTCTAATGAATAGAAAGTGATTGAACAATGTTCTAGAAGTCAGATCTAGTGCTACTCATGAGCGTACAAAGCTTAGAGCAAGGAAGAATAGCTAATCAGGAAGACCGGTTGCAATCAGTCTTGCAAGTCCAAGCGAGAGAACTACAGAAGCAAACTAAAATGTTAGGGGCGGTTGCAGACGACAAGGTCAGGGACAAGGCCAGAAGTGGGACTACTTTCTGTCTTCTTTCCGAACGCCTAACAGAGAGAAAGCTCTTCGAGCCCTGGGCAAAGCGAATGTATTCATTCCATACTAAAATACTTTCTTTGTCCTTGGAAGCTTCTTGCCACCTTAGCTATGAGTATTTGAGGTGCCTGGCTGATGAATAATAAAAAAATGCCCTTCGTGCCGTTAGTTCAATTTGATGTGTAGGTTTTCCTCTTTCGTCTTATCTTTTTTTTCTTTTTCGTCTTTCGAGTAAGATAAATGAATCTTCGTTACAAACATGATCAATCTCTCCCTCTTTTTCGTATCTGACCTTGAAAGAAAAGCCCGAAGAGATGAATAAGCTGGTGGAGCACCATGTAGGATTTCATAGTCAGACCTGTGATTTAGAAGTGGTGTAGGTTGGTTAAGGATGACTTGAAGACTGCTAAGCCGAATGGATGTTACGAAAGTAGATACGGAAACTCTTTTGACTCATTTATGCGCTTGCACTCATGAGATTCTCCTTTAATGGCAAACCATTCCTTTCATCATTGCCCGCCCGGCTTTCTTCTTTATTCCGTCCTAGCTATAAAGCCGTTGCGTCTTAGCTATTCTCTTTTCTTGCTTCGTTCGAGCTCTTTCAGATCCTGAGCTTAACCAGCTGACTTCACTTTTCCTCCTTTATAGTTCGACTAAGTGACTTCGTAACCTTAACGTACTTTCTTTCATCTCTATAGTAGCATAGGCCTTCGCCACTTCGTGCCCACGAGGGTCTTTCTTATTTGAATTAGAAAGAACGGTGCCTTACGGGAAGATGCAAGACAAAGAGATCAGAAGATAGGAGAAAGGGAAGGTGCGTGGTTGGTGTGTCACTAGGTCGGTAAGGGAACCCGTAGGAGAGGTGAGTCCGAATTCACATCAGAAATCGCCTTAAAACGAAATCTTGAATTGCGTATAGAAAGAAAAGGAACCACAACTATTTATTCTAGGATAAAGGTATATGAAGAATTTCTTTGTCCCTTTCGTTCAGTGGTTAGGACATCGTCTTTTCATGTCGAAGACACGGGTTCGATTCCCGTAAGGGATAGTTATTCTCGGCCGCAGTTATTTAGGTGGTCTTCATTGCTAATTGATTTCTCGCTATCTGACTGATAAAGGTGGTCCGGAAGCAGAATCTCTCCCAGCAAGACGAGATCTAGGGCTAGGTCTCTCAGTAATGGACTTTCTTGAACAAGCAATGCCCAAGTACTCCCATGCCTTTTCTTGGTTAGACCAAGCCAACCGTTCCTACAAGTCTTTTTTCATTTTTAGAGCAAGAAGCGGAACTACAAGAAAGCTTTTCATATGGAAAATTTTAGGAGGATATTTCAATTTTCAGACTCAAGTCTGAATTCAAGTTCCAGTTACTCTAACTATACGACGACGACTACAGAGTCTAGTCTATTTTCAAGTGCGACTAAAAGTTCAAGTACAACTGAGAATAATCTTAAACCACTCGCTCCTCATGGGATCTATGAGGATCATCCGGGTCTTAACCCTACCGATGAGCGTGTTGTAGAACTTCAATCGAGTATACGCGTTAAATTGGAGGAGATCAGTGGAGATCCCGAAAGGGCTCAGATTATGGCCGAGCGTTTGCATGGAGAAAGCGACAATATCCCTTTTATGCAGTCATTATTTGAAAATTTAAACTCACAAGGAGCTCAAGGTGAAGCCTATATTTATGCTTTGAATTCTCTAGCCAAAATACAGGACAGCCCACTTGATCAATTTGCCATTATCCCATTGATTCCTATAAAGATAGGAGACTTGTTTTTCTCATTCACAAATCCATCTCTGTCTATGCTGCTCACTCTCAGTTTTTTCCTAGTTCTGGTTCATTTTGTTACTAAAAAGGGAGGGGGAAACTCAGTACCAAATGCTTGGCAATCCTTGGTAGAGCTTATTTATGATTTCGTGCCGAACCTGGTAAACGAACAAATCGGTGGTCTTTCCGGAAATGTTAAACAAAAGTTTTCCCCTTGCATCTCGGTAACTTTTACTTTTTCGTTCTTTCGTAATCCCCAAGGTATGATACCTTATAGCTTCACAGTTACAAGTCATTTTCTCATTACTTTGGGTCTCTCATTTCCTATTTTTATTGGCATTACTATAGTGGGATTTCAAAGCAATGGGCTTCATTTTTTAAGCTTCTCATTACCCGCAGGAGTCCCACTGCCGTTAGCACCTTTTTTAGTACTCCTTGAGCTAATCCCTCATTGTTTTCGCGCATTAAGCTCAGGAATACGTTTATTTGCTAATATGATGGCCGGTCATAGTTCAGTAAAGATTTTAAGTGGGTCCGCTTGGACTATGCTATGTATGAATGATCTTTTATATTTCATAGGATATCCTGGTCCTTTATTTATAGTTCTTGCATTAACCGGTCCGGAATTAGGTGTAGCTATATCACAAGCTCATGTTTCTACGATCTCAATCTGTATTTACTTGAATGATGCTACAAATCTCCATCAAAGTCGTTTTTTCTTTATAATTGAACAAAAGCGAGGAGCCCCCTTAGCCAATCAAGCCTTGCTTTCCTGTTTCCCTGATTTCCCTAGAACCCAACTGTTCCCCGTATGTAGCCATCGTCGCTGTATGTCATGGCATGGAATCGATGTAAGGTCAAATCAAATTCAATACACCTCATCCGGAAAGCAGGAACCTGCAGGCATTCACAAGCCCATTACTTTCCAATCACAGTCTTCTTGTCTTCGGTAAAGTTTCCTTCATTGACTCTTTCTTAGTGGGCTAAGGTTTTATTACTTGCTTGGTCTTATGCCAGTCATTAGCTTCCTTCCTTGACTCTTAGTTGAATAAGGCAGGCTGCTGATACCAAGTCCTCTCTTCCTGCCTTTAGTAAGTACTAGAGTCTGGCCTTTACCTTTCCTTTCTATTCTATATCTCTAGATGAAAGAACTGAGTTAGGATAGGAGTGAGACTTCTTGCTTTGAGATGCTGCTTCTCTCATGTAGTCATGTAATTGGTAGCTAGCCTTTCCTATCCTATTAGCTAGCTTGACTTCCTGTGCTTGTAGTGGCATAAGGAAGAGTTTGATTCAGGTAGCTCTATGTTACTACGGTTGGTTCCCGGGAGAAAGGACTTTCCCCTGAGGCAACTTGCTACTTTAGGGTTAGCTCAAGCTAGAACAAATAAGAAGAAATTCGATCTAGCCAGCTGGTTGTTCCTGTAAGCCAATATGGATGCTGGCAAAGAGCTGAGGAGAGAAAGAAAAGTCAAAATAGATGAGGTAGCAGTTCTTGTTCCTGTAGTTGGATGTAGCTACGTGTGGTTCTGTAATGGACTAGCTTAGGCATGTAGCTAATCCAATCTGGCTGTTAGACGAAGAGCTGAGGATGGAATGAGATAGATCCCATTCTAACCCCCACCTGGCTGCTCAATACCAACCATTAGAGGTGAGGAAGATGGATCAAACTTCCCAAGGGGATAGGAACGTACTGAATCAACGGGCAGGCAGACAGGACTTTAGCGAACGAGCAATCTCCAATTCCCGCTAATCACTCTACTCATTCAATAGCTCCGGCAACTCATTCAATAGTCCAATCTCTGTCCATTGCGAAAGATAAAGCAGTACAAGCTGATACGGGAAGGAAGGGCCAGATCCAGATATCGTCTCATAGGAGGGCTCAATCCATAGTGAACAAGGAGGCAGAAAGCGTGTATCCGGAATAGAAGAAAGCCAAAGGCAGAAAGGTCTTCTTAGAACAGCGCAGACGGGACTCAGCGAGGAGACGGTACTCAAATTCAATCCCAAAGCGCTACTACGACTCTTGATGAATTGAAAGACGAAGAAAGCCATTAGTTGTCGAATCTCATTGACTCCTAGTGGAAAGAAGGAAACCCGTTGTTTAGGCCGCTGATCAAGCTATCGTCAACCCCTCGCAAGGCTTACGAGCAATCAAGAAAGAGAGTACAGTGATATTCGAGAAAGATTCGTAGCGTATAAATCTATACTGAGCTGGTAATGGTTCTAGCCCACGACCTCAAGGTGGTGTCATCGTTTGCCGGGGATGGCGTATATGATTTATCTACTAAGAAACATGGAGCAGAAGCAATCGGACTAAGCCCGACACCGTCTCTCTTCTAGTTTAGCAACCATCACTGGAAACAGGGTCTCTCCTTGTAATCCACTAGTTAGAATAGGCAAGGCTTTTTTGGTACTATAGCCATCAACCCGAACGAAAGGAAGCCTGTCAGCTCTTTGCTGTCTTTTTCGGTGAATCGCTTTCATCGCTTCTTTCAATATCTCCACCGGTTCCCTACTTTGAAATTCAATCTTTCGATTCCCGCTTAGTTCATCTGGAATCTGGCCTTTCATCGGTCTAGGTCTGAAGGAAAGGAGCCAAAAAAGGAAGGGGCGTAAACGAGCTTTTCCAAAGGCTTTTTCAAGCTGTAGCAAGTTTTTTCTATCTATCGCGTGCATGCGCTTAGACGCCTTTCCAAACCAAATGGATTTTCATACATATGAGCTTTCGCTTTTGACCCTGTGTTTGTTGCTGCTTTTTCGCCTAGGCTTGCTTCTCGAGTAAGTAGTGGCGTAATCATAAGTAGTTGAGTTGCATTGGTCGGCTTCACTCGATTGGGCAAGGGCGAATCGATCTTCTAGAGCATTGGGACATTCGATGTATTATTTTTCTTTAGTAAGTTCGAATCAATCCCTCTCGGCTTGTTGACGTTCATCCCCGAGATTGGATCTTTCTTTGCCCTGATCTACGACCACCATCGCCTTCCCGCGATCTGATCTACGACCACCCTTGCTTGGTTCTTTCGTGAGTATAGTATGAGCGTGGAGTTAGTCTTTCGTGAAGCGGAGCGTAGCGCTTCGCAGGTGAAGATGCAGGAGCTAAAGAGTCTGTGTGGGGTTCAGTAAGTAAGCCGAGTTCAGCTAGGAAGGAAGAAGGCTCGATCCCTCGGTAAGTAATAGTAGCCTTCCTTCCGTTCAGTAATAGTCATTGTAAAAGTCAAAATCCTTCCGTGCATGAAGGAGATGAAAAATCCATGGGTGAAATCGTCTTATGCAAGGAGCGGCTACAGCCAGATAAAACTTCGACGGAATCTCTGACTATTACTGAACGGAGGCCAGGACGGAAAAGAATGTTATGTTAGGTTTGAATCGAATCCCATCCTTTTGGTTGGAAGGAAGGGGGAAGCCCCCCCCGAGTTTTTTAAGGTGCCTAATCGGTGCCGGAGATGCAAGAATTGCTGAAGTTGTTGGTATTAGCTTAGTTCGCGAATACCGGTCTTTTTTATTAAAAAAAAAGGAATCCAGGTGAATCCATTCCAGTCCATGATTCCAATCCTCTTTGATGGAAGCAAGAAATCCTTTGCAATTGCGGCTTCTTCTGCTTTCTGTAAATCTTTGATATCTCCCAGGCTACTAGCCTTTCGTCTTTGGCCTCTAGCTCTCATCTTGAAAGTGCGAAGTCTTTGAGGGCTCTCGATCGAGAATTCTTCTCCCACTCGCCACCCGTCCTTGTTCGCCTACATTCTTTCGGGCTAGCTAGGTTCAATTCCTACCTTCCGACTCCACAACCGACCCATCTCCTTGAAGCCGGGTAGGCTGATCGATCGAATTCATTCATGGTTGCGAGTCTTTCACTTCGAACATGGGCGAATCCTAAAATCTCTGGTGAGTGCAACCAGCCTTTATTAAGTAGGTAAGGGGGTAAAAGGGGCATCTATTCAAATAGGTCTTTCTCACTCATGTTTTATTCGGTTCGAGTTTAGAGCGAGTGGGTTTAGCCATCAAGTGTCGATGGTCGGATGGGGATTTGGTATGTTTTCAGTCTCTGTTTCTTTCTTCTGTTCTAATCGCATAAGGAAGGTAGGTTTCTTTGTCTGTCTTCCTGCTTGGGCAAGGCTAATTAGGGGCGAGGCCCTTAGATTAATAGTAGCTAATGGAGGGTTATTTCTTTTAGTTTCTTTCTCTCTCGGTTAGACATAATAAAGTCTGCCTCCCCTATATAATATGCCGCGGTTAGACGGCAGGTGTCCCATATATCATTTGTCGATGCGTGCACTGCTGATGCGTGCAAGGGTCATACAGCGCCTTTCTGCATTGGGATAAAGTTGGTTTATCCTTCTTCACGGATCGGATTTAACAACTCCCCGGTCAATCGAATATCCCGGCCGGGATATGCTTATCGTTATTGTTCTTCCTTCCACCGCCTCTCCCTCTCCTCAGTATTGCCTTTTTCCGGGTACGACTACAACATACTACCTAATAAACTAAACGAATCCAATCCTTCCTAAATCTGCCTTATCTATCTTTCTAATAAGCCCCCTTACAATATATGAGTCTCACCCGCGTTCATTGTTGAATGCAATCCTTCGAGAGAAAGCAGTAGGAAATGAGGGAGAGAGGGAACGAACGGAACAGCACCGGAAAAGACCAAGCAAGTGAATTGCATGTAGAATCCCGTACCAAACATAGGTAAGGTAGGGGGGGCTTTTAGTTTAATTGGTTGAAAGGTACCGCTCATAACGGTGATATTGTAGGTTCGAGCCCCCTACCGCGATGTACTCCAAGTTGTTCAGTTCCTTTGGTACATTAAGAAAAGAAGGTGGCTGTTCACGCGTTCAATAGATAAGGTGGGCTTAGACAGAACTGAAAGAGCTGGTTGGTTAGAGAGCTGGTTGTTGTTATGTTGTTAATAGGCCTCCGACGACATTAAGAAGGGCCAGATCCACTCGACGACGTGGAAGAAGGAAGCGGGTAAGAATCTGAGGGACGGAACTAAACCTAAAAATACGAACCGGCGAGTGCTGTTGTAAAAACGAGGTTTAGATAAGGAATGAAGTTTACGAAAGGAGTCACTAAAGGTCATCATCAATATCGTCACTATCAAGCTTTCCTTCCCTTCGGTTAGTTATAGGTCCCGCCTTAACGTAGTAAAGGGGTCTGGAAAGATAGACCTGTCCGCTTTCCCTTCCTGCTACCCTAGGTCAGTAAGAAAGAAAGAGAGGGATACGTCCCGAGCAGTAGATTCAACCGGCCGGGGTAAAAGGATATTTATGCACTCGACCAATAGGATGATTGGCTAAAGGGATAGGATGATCCCCTCCCCCTACCGCCATGGAGTATGGAATTGAATCTCCTGCCACGGCCGCTATATATAAGTAAGGCTAATCCTTTATTCCCTTTAAGGCATCCATTAACCCGGGAAGCTTGATTCATCTGTTAGTGGTGCCAGTAATCCATCCTATGGATCCCAAGGCTCCCTTATTCTAATAGGTATCGGTAGCTAAAGAGCTACCTCGATCGGCAGCTTTCAGCTACCTCAAACAGCGCACAGCACTATAGCAGCTGACGGCACTATGGAATATCAAGTCCCATGCCCTTGATTCTACCTTAGCCTATAAGATACCTTTTTCGTTTCTTAAAATGGATCTAATCTTTGTTTTAGGAGACGGGTGAGTGAACTACTTATTCCTCGTGCTAATGCCTTCATCCCGGATTGCCCACTTCCAGCAAGAAGAAAGAAGAAGAACCCAGAAGAGCCGGTAGCAAGTAATAAGATATGTGTCAAGCTAATCCGTCCTGTCCTGGTAGGCGCAGGAGATCAAGCAAAGCATGACGGTCTTCAGTCTAGCATTCTTGTAGTTCAAGAGTGAATAAGGAAGTGCAAGGCCATTTGTCTTTATAAGCTGATGAGTTCATCGCTTTCTATGGCCATTTGTCTTTATAAGCTTCAGGCCTGTTAAAGAGAGCTTCAAGCAAACAAGAGAAGTGGTTGGCAGGTTTTCTCCCAGAGTTCTTTCTAAAGTGTTGATTCCAGGATAAATCAAGCTGGGAATGTCCTAGAATAGCAAACAAATAAGTCGCCTCTCATTTCCTAGCCTAGTTTTAAGCACCATCCTAGTCCAGAGCTCTCTCTCTATGGCAAGACTTTAGTTTGCTGCACAGGTGGTCTCTAATAGCAATGCAATTACCTGGAAGAACCGATAACGATGTTAACATTTGAATACGAAGCTGATCGTTGAATTCGGAAGCTCCGTCGAAGTGAAAATCGAGTTCTCGTTCTCGGGACTTCACTTTCAGCAAAGCTTTGAGCCGCAATTAACTAGTCAAAAGCGAAGGTGGGATAATCAAAGAAGTGATGCTCACTCGACCAAAGTAAGAAGAAGCTCAAGCGAAGCAGAAGGGGCTAAGTTGACTCTCTTTCATCAGCCACGGCTGCCTCTCTCCGGCTAGCTTCAGATCGAAGACAAGAGTTCAAGGGGCAGAAGCGATGTGAGTCAAAGTTTCTTTCTGAGTTCTGTGGGCTCGAGCTTAGTAGTGGCTACCTATCGTCAATGAAATGCTTTTTATCAGCGCCCGTTCTAACGAGTTCTAGTGCGCCAATCCACTGATTTTCTTCACTTTTCAAGGTCAAAGCGAACCTCTAACTACATAACACTAAATGTGTTCATTGCGGTGATCTTTACTATTCTCTTAGCCGGGATAGGTGAAACTAAATGATTCTGTGCTAGTAAACTCTTAGTCGTTAGCGCGCTACTAACAAGGAAAAAAGTCGATCTTGAGGTCCAATGCACGAGATCTTGTAGGACTTACCAACGAGGCCCTATCAATTAGTATTAAAGTGAACCGGCGTAAAATGAGGCCAATGAATAGCCAGCCATTTGCTTCCTACTTCCTTCTCTTATTGATGGCTAGCCTCGAAGAGGAAGGCTTCCCTGACGCTCCCTTGGATCCAGCCGGTCCTAATCGATCGGATTTCACTTCATGAAATCTTTTTCTTTTGAGAAAGCGGGAACCTTTCATCCAGATGTCAACCAAGCGTTCTCAAGGCTGATGAAGAAGGGGTACGAGGCTTGCTTTAATAGGAGTACTTTGCTTTCGACGGAATCTAATTAAGGCTTAACCGCTGGTCTTGATGAGTCCGATCAAACAAAGGGTATAACATACTCCTGTATATCACAGCTTTGGAAGGCTCTCTGGGCGGAATGAAAGCTAGACTATCTAAGCTGGTAGTGGCTGAAGACAACTACTCGCCAACCTGAGTAGACCACTGTAAGGAGAGTTGAGTGAGGCTTCCTCGTCATGTAGCTCTCTTTAGCTCCGACCGGCAAGTAGAGTTACCTCAGCGTACCAATTTCTCAATCTTTCTTAAAGCTGTTAGCTATCTCAACTCTTCGAGTCGAGTTCTAGTTGCTATAATCAAATTATCCCATTGACTTGTGAGTTCGTTCCAGTGGACTATATAAAGATGCATAGCTGCGCCTTATGAGGGACCTTATTAGTTGCTTTGCTTATGCCTATCTTCCTGCGGTCTTACCGATAGATACCTTTGCTATTGGTAGATAAGCTGGAACTACTGGATCTTATACTAGGTATACTTCTATCTTAGCTACAGATGCTGCTGATACTATTGGTGGTGCGTATGGTACTTCAAAAGGATCTGGTACTGGATACACTACTGGATGTGGGTATGAATAAGCAAGAACTTGAAAATCAAAGTTATACAACCCCCGCCTATGCGCAACTAAACACTGAGGGCTCTGCCTTTGCTTATAGGTATTATTATAGGCACTTAATATGCTACAGTACTTGTTATGCTTCATTTAAAACAAGGGACAGTCTTAGCTACTAATGCTACTGGTCTTTCGACTGGATCTACCCTTGCTTCCTATGCTGCTACTGATACTGATAGTTATGCTGGTGGCTGGTCTTGTTACTGGTGCTGGCTATGCCACTACTGTAACCTCTGTCTATGGCCCCTGCCCAACATACCTTTTCTTGATGAATCAGTCCATGACTATCTCGACAAGTTCGTTGTGGTCTACCTCGATGACATTGTGGTGTACAGCTCCACGTTGGAGGAAGACATGGAGCATTTGAAACTAGTGTTTGGGAAGCTGCGAGAGAACCAGCTATATGTGAAGAAGGAAAAGTCTTCCTTTGCTCAGGAAAAAGAAAAAACTTAGGCCACATCATTGAGCGTGGCCGCATCAGAATGGACTTAGAGAAGGTGAGGGCCATCCAGGCAAGAATGGGGAATTAGACAAGTTATCCGACAGGAGCACTCTACCCTCGGAAAGATCAAGCTCTGCGGAAGTGATCTCACCACGAAATGGAGAATCGGATATGCAATAGGTACCGCTACCTTTCTCCTGCAACGGCGAAATCTTAAAAGCGATCTTTTCTTTTCCTCAGACACAGGTATTCCACCACTATACAGGACTTTCATTCCACCACTATGATGAAAGGCACTGCTACGACGAAGGCACCACAACTCAAGGGTGCCAAAGCGACTCCCTGGTTCTGTCTTGTCTTGTCCCTAAACGGGTGGGCAGGTAAGTTTGCCCGAGAGAAGACCCCGATAGGGCACACCGTGGCTCTATTTCCACCACTCGTTTGCTTCCTAGAGGATGTGGCCTGCAGCTACGGGTATTGTTATAAAGATAAGAACATCATACAGAAGAAGTGCTACTACCAGTCTTAGTTACGGGTGCAATTTAAGATCCAGTTGATCGAGATCGCCAGTTTCATTCCCAGATCTAGACCAAGCAGCCCTTTCTGTTGATACTGACCGGCTCTCCGCGCAGGTAAGAGCCTGTTGATTATGCCGTTGATGGAGCTTTTGATGTAGCAACACCACCAGCCGCTAGAGAAGCAGTTCGAGATGCAGAAGTATTTGCACCAGGTCTTTAACCTTCTTAGTAGCACCAGGAGTAGGCTTTGCACCTGCATCAGGCTTTGTACCTGCGCCGGGCTATGGTATTATTATAGATCGAGATAAAGAGTCTGTTCGTGATCCAGTTCGTGAACAAGCTTAAGAGTCTGAGTTTAGGGTGGTAGAGAGCCAGATTTGGATTCTTGAGCGATTCAGATGCTCGTGATTAGGATAGACCACAAGGTGATGGCCAGCATAAATAGGTAATCCTGTAACAGGGAAAGCCGCCGGTGGGGGATGCTTAACCCCGTAAACCCAATCCATGGGCTCTGGTCCTAGCCTTGCTCCCGTCTTTCCTGTCCATCCAAAAGTGAAAAAACCTCCTGTTCCCGACTTCGCCTCCTCCTTCGATGCCGGTAGATCAACAGATTCTTCAACCGACATCGCCTTAAATGGAGTTAGTTCTTTGATTTTGGTGAATTTCACTTTCAACCCATCGGTGGTGATACTGAAACCACAGGTATTGTTTGTGCATGTTCTGTTGCCGGGAAAGAAACAAGTTATGGGTCAGTCCGGCACGTCACGCTTGCTAATACGGTCGGTCCGGCTGTCTGAATGATCGATTGACCGACTTAACATACGCGTTTTCTGGATGGACAAGCAAGCTCTCCTTCTGTGCGCATCGATCGACCAAGGCTTTCTTCCAATGCTTCTGACGGGGCACCGCGCCGCACAGCAATAGCGGAACACTAGGCGGAGAGAGCGAAAGAAATAGATGCCGTTATGATAACGAGATGCGAACTTCCTTCTAGCTTGCCTGCCGGCTGGCTTTTCCTATTTCCCTCTAGTGAGGCCTAGTCTTTCTAGCTCCATATGGTTTGAATGAAGGAATTGAATCCACAGCTATTGAATCAGCTGTTGGCATATCAGCTCTTGTGCACTCATAAGCTCTTGGGATAGAGTCCAAAGAACTAACTCCATTTAAGGAATAAGCTCTTTCCGCTTTTCATTCCTCATGCACTGAGAAGTAGCAAAGCTTTCCTCATGCCAGCGTTCAGTTCCTATTGAGGAAGATCAGCCATTGGTTTCCAAATGAATCTCAGATGTCGATGAATCCCAATCAATCCCTTTCGTACCATCTTATTACTTATTCTAGGATGAATCTGAAAATGAGCATCAGGTGGGGGCAGCTGGTCGAATAGCTTTGTATTGAAGAGCGGCATCGAGGTGATGATGCAAGGGAGGCTCTTGGTGACGACGTTGGTGAAGACACCGGCGAGTGGAGGGGAATGATGGACCTGTTCTGTTGATCCGAGTTCCTTGTTTGTATGCCGCATCCAAAGGACTCTCCTCGGTGATCAATCACTCGTATCTTAATAAGATAAATACTTTATCCACTAAGCTATGCTTCCCTGCTTGCTTTAACTATTCTATTAGTTAGCGTAGCTATGCTATATACGCGTACTTTACTCTTAGCGTATGTAAGGTTGGCGTTATATACAATAGACATGATGACTGATCGCTCGGGCTCCCCGACTAGGGATCCCTCTCTCCCCTCCAGAGTCTTAGTCTCTAGTTGTACTTCTCCCAAAGTCAGTCATTGAAAGCCTGACTTTATATAAAAGACTAGCGACTTGTTTGTGTGCTTACGTCAAGCAAGAGGCAGCTCATTCCCGTTTTCTTTGCTGAGGTAAGTCAAGCAAGAGGCAGTGGGAGCTAGGGTAGGCAAGGCGTTCTCTCTCTTTAAGTCAAGGTAGAACTCATTCCGTTTCATTAATAGGGAGTCATCGTAGTAAGCAGCAAAGGGCAGGCACAAGGAAGAGGTACGGTTTGCTCCGGGTGAAAGCCCCCTTCCTCGGCTTATGGCTTGATGACTTTAGTACTTACCCCTTCAAGAAGGGGAGTTGGGCAGGTCGCAAGAAGCCGCTGGTCGAAGGTGTGGACCAATCGCAATGGATAACCATCTTGCCCCTTCCAATGGATGACTGAAAGCTCTGTCATGCTAGTAGTAAGGCTGCCAAGCGAGGGAATACGACTGCAGGGATACTACTTGAATAAGGGATACCAGCGCAGGCAGAAGGAAGGAAGCGTTAGCGACCGATCCAGAAGCCATAGAGTTCTAGTTCTGATCCTCCCTCCTTTTTATTATTCTATTTATTCAATCCAGAAAGAAGCCCTGTGAAGGCTGAGAGAGCTAACGGTTCATTAACGTTGCAACATTGCCCTTATTTATGTGCTCTAGTCGAAGATTTTTGGCTAATCCAACAAGCCTAAGGTTTAACACGAGTTGTAGGGCTAAGTTCGGATTGAGCTTATGGTGATAGGTGGGCGAGAGTGCAACTGTTAGAAATGCTGTTGGAACTGCAATCGTAGGCCGGTTACGCTGAAGTAAGAGGGGTGTGCTACCGTCACGAGTGAAAGAAGAGCTCATTTCGATTTAGCTATCGGGTTGTTGATGGCCTTACAATGTGCAAAGGATTGCTCCAAGTGTAGTTGACAGTTGCAGTCTCTTTGCAAGTGAGCAGCGATCGTTCGGAAAACGAGTCGGCATGCTCTTGAACGACCCATAGGCTTTGGGCTTCGATGGCTGCTTGAAGGACGCAGATTGGGGAAGTTGGCTGTGATCCGTCGTGCAGACGCCTGATGGCTTACGTTGCCAAGAGGTCATTGTGAGACAAAGGAAAGGGCTGAAAAGGATGGTGTTTGGCCCAGGATCTCACTCACTATCACCTATGCATGTGCGAGAATGCGATACGGTAGAGGCCGATGTGTCATTGGGACACTTTAGCGTGGTAGACCGGGCGACGAGTGCTTAGGGCATTGGGAACAGTCCTCTATTGGGGAATCAATTCCCGACCCCTATATATATAAAGGCGATTACCGGATTTGATTTGCTTACACGGTGGGATGAACTCTACCCGCCTATGCTGGATGGCATATAGCCTACAGTGCGAAACCCTTACTATAGGTCCGTTCATCTTAGCCCTCACACCTGCGCATCACTCTCCACGGAATTCCATTCCTTTCCTATTCAACTACTTCACACCTATCTGTCTAGTGGGGGCTTACCTATGCCCTTACTTAATGAACAAGCTAGGCCAGGTCTCTTTCCGAGAAGATCCCTCCGTTGGTCTTTCCCTTAAGCCAAGCGTTAGGCTTCTACCAAGAAATCCCCACTCGCAAAGAAATCCGTACGTACTGGTTGATTGACTGGTTCAGCCCTCATTGGAAGGCTTTTCTTCCTGTAAGCCCGCCTTGGCATAGTATAGTTTTTGTAACGGGTTTTGAGAAAGAAAAAGGTATTTATCCGCAAATGGGAAATTTCATTCTATAGGACCATGGTTTGACCTCCTATACTGGTCCTTGCTTTAGAAGAAAAAGAGGTAGGTTCGTCCAAAGATCATTCTGATTGGTTTTAGCCATGAACTCTCTTGGCAAAGTCAGGATCATCTTGCAATCCACCTTAACAGGTAAGTTACCTAACTGAACTTGAAACTTTGGCTCATTTTCTTTAACCTGGGTCTGACTGCTTGACTCACCAACCTTCAAGTCTTCCTCCATCAGGTCATCTTCCGGAGCCAAGCCTTCTGAAAGAAAGCTCATAAGAAAACTCCGTTGACGAGGTCTGTCCCTTCTCCAGCTTCTTGTGGTCTTTACCAGCCTTACCTTCTGCTGGGTACTTCACCATCAGACCTCCCGCAATACCAAATTTAGGCGCCTTCTCTGCTTCAGTCTGTATTTTCCTCTTCACTGAAGCCTTCTTCCTCAGCATCCTCCTGGCGCAGGGTCCTTGTCAGCTTAGATGATTTAAGTTATGCTGGACTCTCTCCTACAGCCTCCTTCTCAGGTCTCGCTTTATGGTGGCGCCATGCAAAGGTTAGAATGAGAGTGCCCCTTGCTCCTTAGCCCTTTACCGGACTCCCCTACGTACCAGCAGACTGAAGTTATCCAGGCTGGCCTTCTTCGCACCCCTTTTAACAAAGCCATCGACTTGGTCAACGGGTCACCATTCATATCCCATTCTCATTCCCACTCCTGTTCCGCGCTTTCCTGATATAGTTCTAAGCCCTCTTAATTCCAATCCGCCTCTCTCCTACGGAAAGGAGAGAGAATTCCTTCCTTTTTGCACGCTGGATTTAGGTCTTCGGCTTGCGGATCCAATTATACCTCTATCTACTCCCGCTCAGAAGGCATAGGCTTTTTACATATGATTCTTAAGCGAAAGATCAGATTCCTTGCCAAATTGAGGGTCTTTCCCCTAAACAATATGGAATGAGCAGCTGACAGGGGAGGGAAGGATCATTTTAGTACGCCGTTCTGCCTACTGACCAACATCCTGGCATCAAAGAATGGGCCAAAGGAACAAGCCGGCAAGCCGAGCTTAAGAAGGAGGAACCACTGGCACTGGGCCACGCCCATGTCTGCCCCGCGCTCTCTTGGTATAGTTCTCTCCGTTCGCTCAATCCGCCTCTCTTCCGTGGGGGTTGGGCTTCTTTAGCGGTAGCGGCATTGGGAGATTAATAAAAGCAGTTGAGCTCGTGCCCCCATTTGACTGATTGAGCTAGGCACCTTTGGCCTAGCCTAGGCTTTGCCCCAGGAGTCCGCCTTCTTGGATTGGGAACATCCCACTGCGGGTTCATAGACCGATCCCTTTCTTCTTATTCGCATGCCCATTCGTTATTATTATATAACTATTAGAGCTATTATTGTAGTTCTTTAATGAAATTGTATCCGCAGCCCTCACACACCCCACCCCTCGCAACTACAATAATCAGTCGGGATGTGAAACTTAAGATAAGGCAAATTGATTGAAAAAAGAAGTCTCGCTTTTTTTCTCCAGGAAGGGCAAATACCACTTATGAAAATAAGGGGACTACTTCCTGAACTGATAGAAGTGCTTGAATGAGCGTATCTTACAAAGAAAGGTAGCTTAGTCCAGTAAATCGGAATGCATGGAAGAAAGATCATCGACCGTCGCCGTAGTGGAAAAGGCTTCTTCAACGAAAAGATCAGAGGCAGCCAGATGGTGTTAGAGTACCCAACAGTTCCCATCTTTTGTGCGTTAAGCGGAAGAGTAAGCAGCATAGCATATTCATGGATGGGATGTCTTGGAAACGGTTTCAGAGGCTTTATGAATGCTTTCTTTTGCACCTCGGCATAGGCTAACTCACGGTCACTAGTATACTGTACTCCATATGCTAATGGGTCCAGGCATTTTCTAGTCCCCTCTCGTAAAGGGAGGGGTTTCCCCAAGCTAGTTATCGCAAAGTCATCGGGGCTAGCGAAACAGACTTCTTTAGTGGTACCGCTATTCCAACCAGACCATAGGATGGAATAGTTAAGAATGGGTATCCTTTAGAAGAGACGATGTGATGCCCTTACTCACAAAGGCCATTAGAACTACTATGTGGAGAGCCAAGCCATACTAACTGCGACGGGGGAGATCGGAGGTAAAGGAAAGGGACAGAAGGAATCTCAAAAGCGCAAATCAAAAGCGCAAACATGAGTTCTTCCCTGACCTCCCCAGAGCTGAACCGAGCTGGTAGGCGGGGGTGGATACGTAGTTAATTAGGAATAAGCAATGGTTTAATACCCTTGCATCACTATGTGAAAGAGCCATTTAAGACAAGATAAGTAGTCCCTAAAGGGGATCACCTATCAGTCTCACTAAAGTCAAGCTTGACTTTAAGAATGGTTGGTCAAGATCCGAGGCTTAGATTAAGACAAAGAAGCCGCCGAACGCTGCCTCTGAGGAGATGTACGAATACTCATTCTCTTACCAATGTCTCTACTTCTCAAATCAATTGGAGAGGCGATTGATTGCTAGTAGTCGCCAAATCAAGTCATTGACAGAATGGATTTCGATCTAGGCTCTAGAATAGGATTAATGAAAAAAGAAGACCCGAGCACACGCCTGAAAGCAGCCTGACTTGAATAAAAAAATGGTTTTTTCCTCTTTCCTCTCTGCTTTTCCTATTGCTATTGGGATCCCTTTCATATTCATATTGAATAAATAGATTGCCTCTATTAATTTTTTCCACTCTACTTCAAAGGAATTAGCTCCAAAGACGCTTTTCATCGCTCCGCTGGGACGATCCGGTCAAGAGGTTGTCCAGTGTCATCTCGGTGAGGAATTTCGCTATGCCACCCATCGAAGTCAATCCTTACCTGAGCGCACTTCCGTTTTCTACGCAGGCTTGCGGGAAGCGGAACTAGATCCTAAGTGCCATTTTTATCTAAGGCTTAAAGTTCCAACTAATGAATTGCGGGCATTGCTTGTTGCCAGCAGGGCTGGCCCACGACATCCTTGGTTGATAACACAAAAATTCTTCCCGTGGTCTATATCATGCTTCATTCTGTCTTTTCTGCTCTTGTTCAGTAAGAAAGGAAATCTCCGATATCCGACACCGGGGCTGCTTAGTTTGCAAAACGGTTTCGAGTGAAAGGGTTAGGACTTAAGTCCTGTATCAATTCGATCGCTATTGAAAAATAAATCTTCTATCACGGGTTGATGTCTATCTGTCACAAGTATCCTTGTGCTCGGTTTAGCACCTTATGCCGTGTAAGCGGTGCGGGGTTTAGGCAACTGGCTAGTCTGGATCACAAGAGAAATCGACATTTAGAAAGGGTCCGTCCTGGCTATGCAGACCAAGACTCTCTTGGGGCCTAACGGCTTTGAGCTGTGGCTTGGGAGAGGTCGCCCTCTGAATCCGTATCTAAGGGAGTAATCATTGACTTTCTTCGGAAAGAAATGGTTCCTAAAGATATTCGGCTTATCCCTGAGGAACTGTTTATACATCCGCAGGTCAAAGACCTGTTGGAATGGACATGTCTTCGATCGTGGGTGAGGGAATGGCTTAAGTACTGTTACTGGTACTTGTATCCAGCACTTATTATCCTTATCCCGCAGCACCTTCTGTTGTCTAATGAACTCGTCCACAGCCCTTTTATTCATTCCTTTTTCAGTCTTGCTTGTGTTCCTGTGGCTGTCGTCTCGATAGAGGATCTGAAAGAGATGAGAGTACAGACATAGAGACCAGACCCGGTTTCGAGACCAGAGGAGAGGAAAGACGAGCTAAAGCCAAGCGAACAATATAACCAGGTGTGTGTGACTCTTTCCTTTTGTGCTTGTTCATGTTCAGGTACAGAGGAAAGAAAGTAACTTGCTCGAGATGGGTGGACGTTTTTGCACAGGTGCCATCATGCTCGGAGCGATATCAAGAAGCCGCATTTTATCTTTTCTACAGAGGTCTTCTTTCCGAGCCAGACGTGGCAAAAGCAAAAGACAATGGCTTCGCCAGTAGCATAATCGTCGTTTAGGCACTCAAGCAGCCGTTAGTCCAGTAAATCGGCAGCACCTGGTTCTATCAAACCAGACTTCATCCCTGGAAAAAGAAAATCACTTTCCCTTTGATTCGAACTTAAAAGCTCAGAGACTACGATCTCCAGTCTCTCTAAGCAGAGCCTTCTACTTCTCTTCTTCGATTTGGTCGCTACGCTTCGCTTTTGTTGGTACCTTGGTGCGGGCAAAAGAGGAGAAAGCTTGCTCACTCAAGAACTCATTCGTCCTGGAGCGCTTCCTTAAAACCTCTTTATCCGAATTCCTCTTTTCCTTGCCTTGAAAGAGGTCTTTCGCTTTGGTGCCCCTTACCTTTGACTCCGATCTCCTCTTTCCCGCTCCACACAGATCAGGTTTTGAAAGCGAAGTCCGCTTTCTCATCCAACCTGTCACAATCAAGAAAAAGGAGATCTTTCTGGTTGGGTGTCGGCGATCGGCAGTGAGAGCTATGTGAGGTCGACAGCCTTGGAAATAGGAGCGGAGTGAGCGATTAACGCTACTATACCTTTATCTTTTCTTCTCCATAGATTCTGGCTCCTCCAACTATGCTACTCTTTCTTCGCTTGCTTCGACTTGATCTTTTATGCTATTTCATCTGGGTGGAGGTCATCACTGATGAACCTTTCGAAAGAGTGTTGCAACGGCCTTTTTTTTCCCTTAAATGACGAGGGGATAGTTGCTAGTTGATACATTAGCCGCTTTCTACGGCGAGCGACAGGAAGGCGTGCTGGAAGGTGAGCGTGCGAGCCTTTTGATCTTTCTTTCTATTAAATTTAAATCTGGTAATGGGTATAGGTCATGACCGATGAACCTTTCAGAACGAATTGTCTTGCGGGATGGTCGATCGGTTTGAGAAGGCTTTTTCCCTCACCCGCTCAAGGAATGTCAGTTCTACTTAATTAAGTAAGATAAGAGTGTCATTGGGGAATTTGAGACGCTCACTGAATCGGGACCGGAAAAGCATGTCGCTTCACACTTTACTACATACTAAGCGGAATCTCTCTTTCAAAGAATTGACAAAAGCCGACAAGCAAATGTGATCTATAGTACATTGGTCTCAACTGATCAAATTCATAGGCCCGATCGCCTCTCTCTGCAGCAACAAATCATACTAAAAAGAAGAGTTTGACACATACTCAATCGAAGAGCTTGCTCCTGGCTCATCATCAGAAGAAGCCGGATCCATATCAGCTGTTTCAGAGGTCAACGAAGTTTCTCCATGCCCAAAGGCCCCTGTTCTGAGCCGGCTCAAGCCGGTAAGCAAAGGCGCCGAAAGCAAGACCTCCTCAGTTCATCGCGGTCAGTCTTAATATCCAATATATACTAGACAACTCCCAACCTACCAATATGATCGCCTAGCGTTCACTTCCGGTAGGCGAATTCAGCCTTGCTTTCTTTGCAACTCCGCTACTGAAAGACTATGGTCAGACTGGCCGTCTCCCAGCGAGCATCACGAAAAGGTCCTTTCTGATAAGTTAGAGGCATATCCATCTTGCCCCATCTTTCTTTGGAGAAAAGAAGTTCGTGTCAAACTTCCTCTCTCATTCAAGCCTGACATGATGGTAGGGTACCCAAGCAAAGAAGATTCTCCAATTCTCACATTACTATCATTACTCTTTAAGCAAGGTACTATCACTCGTACAAGGTTCGGCTAAACGCCCTCTAAACGAGCTCTAAACGCACCTTTTTCTTCAATAGAGGAAGCTATTCATCATCGTCACGTGGGTTTAAAGGGCGTCTGTTTGCCTCATAGTCTTTTCTTGGAGTTATCACATTCCGATTGATTCTTGTGCTTAGAGCTCGAAGTCTTTGAGCTTGGCCGGGACTAAGGGCAGGAGTCGGCGGGATAACGGCTGTTGTTGTCGGAATAACAGCTGTTTAGCGGGATAAACAAAGCAAACCCCACCGATTCCCTTTCCTGACGCAGTCAATTGCACATAAATAGGAAGATCAAGATCTGGGCGCTACGAGCAGGCATGCCATGCATAGTAGACTAAGAGAATAGGACGCATAACAAGAAGTGAGGGAAGCTAGAGCAAGCTTAAGCACAGAAGGAGCTGTCCTGGTCCTGTTAGTACAAATAGGCTGTTTGTGCCTTTTTCCTGTGAGGGAGATTTATTTTAACAGGTTTGATTTCGAGATGGGAATCATAGTAAGGCAAGGAAGGTTCTTTATCATTTAGTCTTCTTGGCGAGAGGGATTTCTTGCTAACGGTTTTATCCCGAAATGCCCGGATTGCACTAGTCTCAGGGACATGCCCAGAAGAGGCTGTTTTCGCACATTAATCACTAGTAGAAGAAAGAGGATGGTAAATAAATCTGCTGTTCGAGAAGATAGTTCTAAAGTACCTAAAAGCGACTTTCTGTGAGAAGTTCTTCAAGTGACTTTCTGTGAGAAAGCAAGAACCGGCCGTTTCATATAAGAATTTAACGCCAGGTAAGCGATCAAACGGAAGAGAGCTTAAGTCGCTCTTCCAGTTCCATTAAGATTAGCTATTCATCCGTTCGGGTGGTCACCTCACCCGAGGTAACCTTCCTCACTCCTCAGGCGTGAAGCAAGCAATACTACTCCGCAGAAACAAGCCGTTTTCCCGGGATTTTTGGCTTGTTTTCGGATTTCTCTTCCTAAGGCAGCATCTCAATGTGATAAAAATCCCCAACCCCCGTGTTTTGGGCTTGTTTTTGATCTGATTGGCAGGGGAGGATAAAGACTTAGATTCTGATTCAGTGCCCTTCTGATTCTGTGCTGTCTGAACAAAGTATGCAAGCAACCCCCTATTCCACTACGGAGATTGAGTTACCTGTCTTCGAACCTAAACTGGCTCACTAGCCCACAAACTTAGATTGGAATGGATTGTGAATCGGATTAAATAGTTCATGAGCTTGACTAAACCGTACTCTCTATTCGTTGTTCTACTTGAGCTATCTCGCCCCACTTTCGGACTTAGCCTGAGACTTCTAACAAACGGCCCGTTCGATTTTCACTTGATCATGAACTCCTCACTCCAGTTCGCCATTCCTATTATTTATATCCAGTCTCCTTTCAGCATGCACTAATTCCTACGTTTTGTCGGTCGAATAGCCTTCTTGCTTCTTAGAATCGACTTAGTCAGTCTCTCTCCTCCGACTGAGGAATCCTTCATTAAGTCTTACATAAGAGATAGATTGAATCGAAAAGAGTCTATTTGCAAGCCGGATATAGTTTACGTAACAAGCTGTATTTCACTCGCTCATTCGCTCGCTTGGAAGGCGGGATGGGAAGTCGCTGATTCAGTACCAAAACCGGTGCTTGTCACGGACCCAAGAGATTGAGATGATTAGCCAGCACCAGATGAAAGTTTTTTTTCGGATTGGAGGAGTGAGATCGATAGTTGGAAATAGATGGACTGCATTAAAGTAATACTATTGGGCTTGACTTGCGCTTAGATTTCCCAGTTAACTGCTAATGGATGGGGAACGCACAAGGCATTGCTGGGCAGGTGCCTAGCCACTGGGAAGAAGATGGATGACTCGGGTCCTGTAGTTAGGTAATCTCCTGCTACTGGTAACGGCGGGACCAAGGAAGTACATCCTTGAAGCATTTGTTCCCGGGCAAGGGTGGAAATCAAAGTCATTGGCGTTCATAGCTTTCATCGTTTTGTTGGCCAGAATAAGCAGAAGATGGTGGCCCCTTTCCTCGATAGATGTGGCTTCCTTAGTGTCTATCCCCCCTGGCATGGGAACGGAACGAAGGAAGAAGTGGGCCTGTACCAGCCCTGAACAAAGGCTGATCGGTGGAAAAAGAGAATGACTAGGCTAGGAGGAGCAGCTAAAGACTACTTTCTACATACCACACGTTCAGGAGAGAGGGAGAAAACCTTTAGCAAGTACTACTTTGATCTTTGACCTTAGTATTACTGTAGTGCTTAAAGTAGGAGGATTCTCTATCGCCGCTTTCATGTGACCACGAATGGCTCTTGTTCCCAGACCTGGATATCATATCCTCCTAGATGGCGAGAATCGTATCTTATTGCTTTCATTCCTATTCTATTTTGCTCTTATTCCGCTAAAGCCAGGAGAGCGTCTGCTCCTTCTTTTGATGCCGTTCTTCTGGGTGATACAGACTCAGAGTCAAGACCTGTGACAGCGTCCTATTTTAAGACTATTATCCCCTCTTTGGAGAAAGCCAATTCTATAGATTGGGATTCGGACTCAGAAGCCAAGGCAGGAAGTGATCTAGGAAGAAGGGTTCCATGGGCAGAAGACACACATATGTAGAATAAGAAAGTAGAAAGTCAATCCAAAATCAAAGAAAAGGGGCCTAGCCCTATTTTAGTAGACTAGGGGGCTATCTTTGATAAAGAAGAAGAGCAGGAATGAACCTTGTCTATCTAATAGTATACCTTCTTCGATCTCCCGAGGAATCCCAGGTAGCTGTAGGCAAGTAGTTAATCATATCCCATTCTCTAACTAGAAGCTCTTGCCCAAAAGCTAGGAGCGATTGGATGTGTAGCCTATGCGAACCATTGGATTCCACTGGTTCGTTCCCAGGCACTGGAGTGGGAGATGGAAAGCTAGAGATTGGATCAATAGATCCTGGTTATGCAAATGGTGAATCAAAAGATAGAGATGGAGTGAAGCCCTTCCCTTCACTCGATGGAAATGCAGATGGATCGGATTCCCTTCAATAGCCCGCCCAGAACATCCATGAATTGGTTGCTGGGAGCCTTCTACTGGACTGGAAAGGATGGGAGATCATTAGATGTTGGTACCGGTCAATCGGATGCTGATGAGCTTCCATTTGAGAGATCTGGAGATTGAAATGCCTTTGTAGCTTCCATCGGAAGGAAGAGAATGGGATTAGTTTGCCTTACTGAGCTTTCCAGCAGAGGCATCAGATGCCACCCACCTCCCGAACTTGCTTCACGAGCTGGATCAGATATCAGTTTCATCCCAGACCTGATGCCGAGCTTCCATGCATGCGATAGCTTGTCCCAACCAATATCTCACTTAGTGCCATACTGAGTCTCAACAGAGAGGAATTCCCGTTAACAGCTCAAGGTCAATGGGATACCTGTTTTAAGGGTCAGCTAGGAGCGAATCGGTGGTATACGAGCATCTAGGGCGCTAGACCATTAGCCAATAGTAGTTCGGGCACCCACTTCAGCGTCAACAAGTAGGGAGAGAAAGCGCTTTAAGCAAGAGACTTATTAAGCACCACTGCCTTCAGAAAGTGAACAAGTTTCAGCCTTACGCCTGGGCCTATTAGGAACTATCCGCTAAGTGCCTAGCCCACGTTTGCCTGCTCCCCTGGGCTGGCTGGCAGCCTTCCTTCCCTCTTCCTCGAGGATTGGGGCTATGGAACTGAAATGGATGCTTAGCGTCAAGCCAACTCAAGGAGCATATCAAAGTCCCATGTATATTCCGTTGAATCAGATCTAGCAGCGCTCACGTGAGGGCTCTCCTTCTCTGTAACCAGAGGAGGGTTCTACGTACTACACTTGGCCATCTAGGATCAATCCTTCCTGAACCGGGTCTTATCACTTCGACTTGTTAGCGTTCTGTTCTTGGAGCCCGTAGAAAGAAAGTCTTAGTCGCGGCTAGTCGAGTAAATAATGCTTTTGTTTATTTTTTATGTGAATATAGTGGTTGCGGTGGCACCAAAGCACCATAGGAAACATTCTCGTCTTTTATGAATTCTTTCTCCCCCGTTTGAGAAGTAACCCCCCTTCCGTTAGTGTAGTTCTGCAGGTATCCCTTCACCTAATACCCGCGACTTTCAATCCTTAGTTTCAACTCTTCAGTGAGTCTTGCTATCTCCCACTCACCTTGTGAACTCTAACAACTTCTCTTAGCTTCTCCCTGATTTAAACAAGCCAGTAGCTAAACCCCTAACCTATCGCTATCTTCGGTCGCTTCGCGAAGTGCCTCTGAGGCTAGCTAGGCTTCATGATTGAGTGAGGCTAGCTTGTTTCCTAGCTGTAGCGCACGTAGCGATCTTTTGAAATCACAATCACTAGGCGCCGAATAGCAATCATACTTCCGCTATAAATAATAAGAAGTGAGGATACTACCTAAAGTAAAGCTATCTTTGATTCTTGCTTTTGAGGGACGAACCGGAGCCAACTCCAGTGCTTGTCAGTCACCAGCTCCAAAAAGAAGTAACTAGTCACTGCGTCCCTCTCCTCAATGCGTTGCTTCAAGCCGGTAGTTATGAATAGACAGAAAGACTTCGACTTCATAGCCTCTAACAGCGCTTCTATCCAACCAATTCTTTCTATCTGCCTGCTTCCGCCTCGAGTCCAAGTAATAGTAGGGCCTTTGTTTGGAAGGGTAGATGAATCTGAATCACTAGCTCTTCACCCGGCATCATGGAAGAAATAACCTTTTTTTCTCAGCCAAGGCAATCCCAGGGTTCACCTTCCTTCCAGCGGTTTCAAATCAAGCTTATATTCTATTCTAAAGTACGTCCCACCTATCCACCAACTATGATGTGAGCAACTTATGAGACTTGACTTTATGAGGTTGGCCGGAGCAGCTCTTCTGATATACGGAAGAGAGCTACCCTCAAGCTAAAGACGGAACTACTAGCTCTTCTCATTCTGTTGCTTGGTCAGTTTCGGTGTGTTACACCACTCTTTTTTAATTAGTTCCACCCGCTCACTTGTCTAGCCTCGGGGAACTTAGTTAGCAGTCTTATAGCCGGTATGTTAATTAGTTCCACCTGCTCACGAGTCTACTCCCGTCTGGTCAGAGATGCCTACCTAATCGGACCCGAAAGCAGCAGCAAAGGAACCTCGCTTACCTATCACCAGACTGCACTAATAACAACTCATCAGATATCGAACACATATTCCCAACATAAATCAAAAGAATGCAGTGACCAGTCCGACGAAATTGAAGACCTAAACCTGTGCTCGAGATGGTTCATGTCATTTCCTTGCTACTCCACTCCAGATGATCCAGCTAAGGATAGGTTAGCCTCTTCTGGGGATGCAGCAAGACTACGTTCTCATCGGAGTTCCACTTCTTCCTCAATCTACTCTAAGAAAAAGGCAAGTACAGCTACTCTACTTTAGAGTAGATCTAGCTTTCGCTTCTGGTAGTTCATCCATAGATACGATCGGAGTTATATCGACCTGAGGGAGCGAGCACTCATAACAAGCCTTGTGCCCCTTTGCTCTTTACCTGTTTGTTGTACACCTGGACCTCGTGGGGCTGGGGAACTCCCTGAGCTAACACCACTTGGAGACAAGACACTATTTCAAGCCAGCCAGTCACACTCGTTACCTGAACGCTGCTTAACAACTGACGCAAAAGAAGCGGCATTTCTTCATTTTGTACTCGCTCCCAGGAATTGTTATTCATTTGATTCTTCGTGGCCCCAAGATCATCATGGTTCAAAGGAAGAAGAGTCTGACTCGGCCAGTGAGTTCCCGAAAAAGGGTAACCAAGCCAGACATACAAAGTCACCAACATCAAGGGTAGCGCTAGTGCTCGTCGGAAATGTGTAACAAGTCTCGATTACGACGGTTCCATACTATACTCTAGCAGAGTTTTATACTTATTAATATAGAAAGAGGGTTGAAATACTTCCTGTGCTTAAGTTGTTGCTACCGTTGGAGCATCTCACTTCAAAGAAAGACAACGGTTTGTTTGAAAGTAAAGTGGTTTTTTCATAGCGGATTACCCCGCTTTTTCTGTATTCGGATAATGACTATTTCCTGTAGTGTATTCCCTGCCAGCAATGGATCTAGCCAAGGAGTGTTCAGGGTACATCTAGCTCCTGCGCTAATTCCACCAGTCTAAGTACCAGCTTTCATAGCAGTTCCTTTTACACCTGCCACCCATTTAGTTTCACTAGTTTCAGTGATAGGGTAAGCGCTTGCTCTTGCAGTTACACTAGTAGGAATAGCAGTAGAAGTCTTTGTCCCAATAGCTCCAATAGGCACAAGACCCTCTGATGAGTAGGCTTCCCCGAAAAGATATTTCAGAACGGGAATCCTACATCTCCGGAACAGGAATCCTCCTATGAGGACTATCTGCTGCCAAGCCGGAAGTGATAATAAAAGTGGGAATAGATTCTTTCTTCCAGCTTCATCTTCCTTTCCGGCTTATCCCCTTCCTCCACCAGAGATGCGGATTCAATAAACTTGACCTTCTACTGCCAACCATGCTTCCTCTTCTCGACATACGCTTGATTCAGGGGAGCTGTGCTGTAGAAAGACCATATCCTGACATCAGGCATATTATTGAAGCAGCCTTTACGCTACACATACTTCTAATGCCGGGAGAGCGCCAAATCCCTCTTTGTTAACTCATGTCTACTTTTCTTTTTGTATAATATAACCCTGGGCCTAAATGCCATTCTCCTTCCTAGAGGTTACGAGTTCCGGAGGAACCCCTTCCGCTAACACAAGGCAAGCCAGAATATTAATGCTTTTTGGCATCGCACTATCAACCCCCTCGTCGTCATCATGGTGAACAGATGCACCTATGACCTACCCTACCCACTAATAGCATTAGGGAAGGGAGGAAGAAGGCACGAACTGGGGTTGTAGCTCCCTTGGATTGAACTTTAATTAGTCCTTGAAAGCGAGTCCTTTACTTGCTCTCTTGGGCTAGCCTTCCCCCAACAAAGGAAGTACGGGTGGCGGGATCAGTTCTTCTTTCCTTGCTAGAATATAGTAGGCCCAGACCTGTCTTTCATTGTATACTAGAAGAGATGGCGGATTAGTCCTTTTGTTTCCTCTTCCCTGTGTTCTAGAATCTTCCCTGTCTTCTATCTCAGTCCTTCACACCTACACCCCGAGAGTCGCATACTAGCTATCACAAAACAAAGTAGATGCTTACAGTCCTTTTTCCTCTCCCAGTGCAGAGAAATACATCTAGAAAGAAGATGTTCTCTAGCCTAGAGGAAATAAGGGACTCATATCGAAAGGGCTTAGAGGAAGGGCTATATCTGAGAGCTTGAACTGGCCTTTGGACGGAAGAAAAATCCCCCCTCTCTTAGAACAGAAGAGAACAACCACAGGAATGAGGAAACTCGTAGAGGGATGTTGATTCGAGCAGGCAGCAATAGAGCATCGGCAGCGACACTCATACTGCCAATCTCCGCTATTACCTTCTGGCTTTTTCTTCTAGAAAGGGGGCTTGATCCCTTCAAATCGGGATTCCTAGCTTTTTAGAAAGAGACTAAAGGGAACTACCGGACGGTGTTAGATAAAAAGAAAGAAGAAGATCGTCCGCTGCATATCATCCGCTGCGCTTATCTTCTGTTAGTTCAATAGCCGAGCTTCCTACTAGCAACTCAGTCAGATAGGAATGCCCACTATAAACTACCTAGGAAAAAGATTCTATGAGTTAGGTTAGCTCGTTAACAACGTCTATAGGTTTAAGAATTCCTCTAGTTGCTAGGAGTTGAGCTATGAGAGTTGAGTTAGGTAAGTGTTGACTCTTTAGAGTTCGGAGCTAGGAGTTAGGCTTGGACTAGTAACACAGGACTAGAACAAGAGAGCAGTTACTCAGCGTAGTAGCTATTGATTCTTTGCTTCTTTGAGCTGACTTGCTTATCTTGTTCCACGCCAGCTCCTTATGAGAAATTATGACTTCTTTCATAACTCTTTCCCTCATGATTCGCTTGACCTTACTTAAGGTCCCTTCTCCTTAACTAGCACGCTCCTAGGCTCCTAGCCTTCAACAGTCCCATATCTCACCTTCCTTGATCCCGGAACAAGAAAGCACCTTCTTGCCCCTAGTTCGGATACTCTAGCGGCGAAGTCAGCAGCTCAGGATCACCACTTTTATAACTCTCTAGTAGCTCAGAATAAACATCCTCTTGCGAGCGGATAGATCAGATATTGAGCCTCCCGCAGAATCCTATAATAGGTTGAAACGGAAGCTTTCGAAATGCTATTGCTTCGCTGGACTGATTGCGCACTGAACCGTACCGAGGATGCACTGCTGCTTCCATGGCTTCTGGGCACAATTAAGAACAGGACTCGAGAGCAATAGAAAGATTTATCAATGGGATGCAGTATCAAACCTAACTAACCCCCGGACTAACCCAACCCTATTTGAACTGAATTCCAGAGGTTCCTTCTCCGGAGAGAGGAGACTGAGCTGAACTACTACATTTGTTCACTTTTTTCATTTCATTTAAGGATTCTTGTTGAAGTGAGTGTTCCTAGAAGATAGAGATTCGAATTGAGACTGACTATGAAACGGAGATCGTCTCTCGATCCACTGAGGAAACTGCTGCTCTTCCTGCTTTCGTGATAGCCCAACAGTCTCGGAATTACACACGGCTCCCCTACTATAGATAAGCCGCTTCCCTCTCTCGATCAATTCTAGCCCGGTCAGAAGTCCTTTCTTATTGATTCGATCTTTCTCTAACCGTTCCCACGAATCCCGTCCTCCTCTCTTTGAAACAAGGGTTCGACGGAGTTGTACTTTCCATGGCTTAGAAGAGAGGTCATTAACAGCATTTCTGTCGTACCAGTAACACGCGCCAATCTTCTTTCGTTGACCGCATCATATACTCCTATTCTTTCTCGTTCGATACTATATAATAAGTAAATCCTATTCTTTTACTTAGAAAGAAAGAATAGAAAGAGAAGCGCAAAGACAAAGAAAGAAAAAGAAGCTAGAAAGAGTTAGCTGCCCAGCTAGCACAGATTTATGAATGAGAATGCGAAGAATTTACTCTTACACGAAACTCAGTCTACGCGAAAGCAAAGCAGAAACTAAGCATCCGGCTGAGGTCATAAACGAAGTCTCGTCTTCATCCTGAAGATGCTCCTGATAGTGCGCATTTGTATTAGTACAAAAATGGATCTATGCCCGAGTGCATTACGGGTAGCTAGTAGTTCTTGTCATTCCTACTAGTCGGATAGGAACAAATGCCTAGCTACCTAGTTACAAGAAGAGAGCTACGAGCTAATAGCTAATAGGATAGGAACCGATCTACGTTGAGAAGAAGGGCTTACCTCACTCACTTGGAAGGGAGTTGGTAATATTCAATATTGACTCGACCTGTGCTCAACCAGGGGTCAGAGAAAGACATTTGTTCATCCCTATCAGGCAGCAAGGGAAGCAAGGTAAAGCAGTACTGAACTGAGCTACAGTATTCTCCCTAACTTCTTCTTATCCCGCCCATGCCCTACGACTACTAGGTCACTCACTAACTTCCTTAAGAGGTGCCTAAGGAACTCAACTCACAGCGGAATCATAACTTGTTTCAAACACGATGAAGAGTCAATCTCATTCAAGCTCGCTTCTCCCCATAAATGAACACTGATGGTAGAGAGAGGATTCAACCACTTCCCTTTCGAGGTGCAGAAAGAAAGGTTCGTGTAACATAACTGGGAGTTCTATTACTTAAGATGGTGTCCAGCTCCAAACTCTAAGGGGCAAAGCCCTTCCAAGAGTGCATTCTGATGCCATCTTATTTACTTAGCATGCCTGCTCTCCTCAGTAGCTCCGATTGAGCCCGTTCGACTTTCAGCTTAACTAGGGCGCCGGAAAAGAAGTCATTCAAGCCCTGTCCTTATCCGAACCACTATGTACTCCAACAAGGAGGCCATCCGTTACACTAGCCTTAAGCTAATGACAGACATAAGGAAGCATTAGTCCAGGCGAATGGAAGGATTAGAAATCAAAGTCGTAAACCAATTATACGAGATTTATGCTTACTCGCCCACATTCTCATTAAAGAAAATGGGTTGCCTTGAACTGGAACTCTTCTCTTTCTCCGATCCCGGCAAGCATCGCTTGCAAATGCCTTTCTAAAATGAAAGGAGACCGACGAAGAGATTCGATCTATTATCTTTGTCTAGGCCTTCTACTCTCTTTCTCTGCGTGTAGAATCGTCGGTTCTGTGTCTGCTCGGCTAGTCAATACGCCCTTTACTATACACTTTATGAACGGATGCATCTAAGCGTCAACTGAATGCGGAAATTAAACGAACTGCCCTACGTTCAATAAAAAGAAAGACTGTCTGGCTGTAGACATGTAAAAACTAAAAGAAGAAAACAAAAAAGAATTAATGTAAAAAAAGAGAATGGAATGTCAGTTAGGGAACAGTAGTCAGACGCAGACCAGCGCAGGTGGGCGCCACAGCTGTCTTCCTCCATGTGATATCTGATATCACGCAACAGGAGATTCTTCACCCTTATTTATTTACACGATTTACAAAATAAGAACCCGGTCGATCGAGGGATCAAAAGGGCTCACTGCTGTATGATATAAATCTTTCTGAATGAGAGTTCATGGTTCCGTGACAGAAGAAGTGGGAGAACGAGGGGAGTTCCTTTCTCTCAATGGATGGATAGGCACAGCAATCAAGGTCAACGCTTATTGGTTCCTCCGGATACTGCAGGGCGGGCTTTTTATGCTCCTACTGAAGGGCCTATCCGCCGTAGGTTCCCGTTCCTCCGACTGAATGCACATCCATGTCTCTTCGTTCACCAAAAGCTGTATCAAAGCCCGCCCATTGGAAACTGTATTCGAGGCTCCTTCACCCGACCCGAGGCAAACTCAACTGATTCCAATCCTGGTTACTGGCACCTGGGAGCAGAGGGAAGCACAGGATAAAGAGTTTGTTTTGAAGCCCCCTAGCCTTAAGTTTTTGCGGACGAAAGCACTAGAGAAGAGGATGGGGAATCCATTGACTGAGATCCCTCGCCCTCAGCCTTGACTGGTGATGCCGGCCCGAAAGAAGCAAACAAAGTTCTGGATTCCAATCCTTGTTCTAAAGCACCCACTACGCCTTCAAAGCTCTTCGTTCAACGGCTCGGGTTGACCAACCAATTGATCGAGTAAGCTTCGTAGAACTGCGGGATGCTAGACAAAGTCAAATAATGGGTGCGCGATTGGAGAATCACTTCCTCTCTCTTTGGTCGAGTGAGCCTAAAGGCTTCCTCTCCCGGCCCCATCCTTTTGTAGTCGAACCTGGGCCAGATCACACATCAGAACACACACGTGAACACGCGCACATCATAATTTAAATTGCTCTGGGCCAGTTCATTTGATGCATTTAGTATGTTCGATTCACGAGAGATAAATGGTGTTTCCCGTATATTCCATTATGCATCTATCGAAACGACCCTCCACCACGCTGCATCAAAACGAATCAACGCAATTTGCATCGATAAATTCATATGTGATCATTTGCGACACATGCATGCATCGTACGTACTATGGAACAAGTTCGTATTTACCTCCCTCAGTCTAATTAAGAAGTCGAGAAGGATTCTCAATTGAAGCAGCTTGAGCACAAACAAATTGGAACAGAGGCGGAGGCAGTTACTGAAGCACCGGTAGCAGTATAGAAAGCATCTTGCCCGGCCTTCACTCAGATAGCCTATTCGAAAGCCAGCATCCTATCCTATTCCAGCTTCCCTTCGCCCAGTCCCAGATCTGCCGCGCCGGAAAGAAAGATTGAGGGGAACCTTGAATCAGTCTCAGTTTCAGTTGCATCCTACCTACATATAAGTAGGAAGTGGATCCACCAACAGTCAATCGAGATGTAGTTACCCACCCTCCCCAACGATCAAGCCAGTTTATTGCGTGGACTTAGTTGACCTCGAAGCAAGGGAATAGACAGAGGGTTCACCCATAGAGGCAGAGGCGGGGGAAACCAGAGGTGGGAATAATGGCTTCAATCTCCAAGCCTGAGTCTGTCTTCTGAGCAACACCTTCAGTGGGAGAGCTCTAAAACTCAAGAATGCAGCGGCCCAAACTTTGATAACCTAACCCTCGTTCTCCATTTCCGCTTCAGCTATTATCTACTGATTAGAAAGTTGCCATCATTCAACCCGCCCAACCCTTTCCATCGCCTCGCTTGTTAATACTTATAACAGATACCGGCCCACCCCGGGGGAAGGCAAGCCCTCTTCCCGATCGGCTTCGCCTGGGACCCTTACTGCATTCCCAAGTACCATAGAAATCGAGGTCTCGTTCTCGTCCTTGTTCTGGCGGCCAGATCCAAGGAGGCCGAATGCTGTATCGGATTGCCCTCATCTGGAGAAGGAAGAGGAACTTCCGCCCGATCAAAGAACCGTAAGAAGCATTGGAAGAAGGAGATTGGGCACTGCGACCTTTTCATACTTTCCTCCGGAGTCTGATGGATGTGCACCTTCCTTGACTTCTACATTGCGAACAGGTGCTTCCAACACAAAACATCCGGAAATATACTACTCCCATATCCTACGAAAAAATGGAAATATCATACACCTATCGATCAAGGGGCCAAAGAGAGAGACTCAACCTGGTGATGCCAATCCTTGATAATTGAAGACGAGCACATGACTAAGAGGGAGAAGGGTGGGCGGAGGTACGAGCACAGGGGTTTGACTGCTGGATTCATATTGTATCGGTCCCCGGATCCCTAGTTAGTGGGCATGGCGTATAAGCGGGAGACTAAAGGATCGATCGACCATGAGTAAGTAACAAATCTAATGAATAGAATTAGGGGAATGATACAATGAAAAAGATAAAGATTTTTTTCTCTTGTGATACGATTGTATCCTGACTCTTCCGCATATAATCTAGATTGATTACCTAGATTGTGTTGTCTCTGTCTGGCAGGCATATGTCGTACGATATCGGGAATAAGGAAGAGAAGGAATCGCGAATACCGTCCTTGCTTGTCTGTTGAGGGTCTTTCGTTCTCTCTTTCGTTTAATGTGAAATCCGCCCAGAATAAAAAAAACCTCCCTTCGAGCCTGTTCTAAGGGCATGGCTCTCCCACATCTTATTCAACAACTTCTTTTGTAGAGGAAGTCAGTCGTGAATCTCGGTCTAACTTCGTTACTGTACCCCGGTCTCACTCCGACAGCGTACTATCCTAGACCTCTGTCTATCCCGACATTGATAGAAATTCATAGTTAGGTTAGCCAGCCCGGTAACCCCGACAAGTGGGAGGCTCTGCACTTTCCCTATAATACGATTCTGCCAGACTCTTCTATTTCATTCATTCTCCATTCACGCCATAATCTCACGATTCTTTCATATGATTTTTTTCGTGAATTCGACATCAGTGACCCCCTATCATACGATTCTGCCATCCTTTCTTCTTTCCATTAAAAAAAAAAAGGGCGGAATAAAAATCCGGAATCCCCCTTTTGTGATTGTTCCAAAGCGTGCTTCCGTTTCTTGTTCTTCGAGCTTGCTTTGCTTCTTTCTCAGTTGCGCGATTCCTAGCTGCTAGATCCTAGATCAGAGGATGTAGGTGAGTCTGATTGTTCTGACTTCTACTGTTGTAAGTTGCCTTAAGGCGCCTTCCAGTTCCAGCCCAATAGGGGAACTTTCCGGTGAGGAGGATCCCATTTAGAAGAAGGAAGAAAAACCTACGTATCCTTTCGCCTGGAGCTAGGGTAAAAGATCAGTCCAAGCTAGGATCAGCTCTCGGAAGTCAAACTTATCCTCTGCAGCTAGGTCAGTTCGGGCTACGACCCTTCGAGCAGGGCAGTTCATGAGCAGCTATCTCCGACCGAGGTTAGGTCTTCTTTTGCTCTGCTGCTGTTATTCTTCCTCCAACCTGTACACAAGCCAAGGCTTCTCGAAGTCAAGTACATCAAAGGTAGGGGAAGAAAGGGTCATCTCAGGATGGACTCAATATCTATTATCTTGCCACTTCCCTTTCTCCAAATCTTTCGTTTCAAGCATCAAACGGAAAAAAAAAAGTCATAAGTAAGAGAGTAGACATATAAACAAGTAAACCCGGCCCAGGAAGAATGTACCGAAACATCATACATATGAGACTGAAAGCTTCGTCTACCCTGTCTCTTGTGAAAAATGTTGTATTGATCAACTGACACTAGCCAATCAATTCATTCAATCGACGAACTGGTCGGGATGATAACCAGAGACTTTTCCTGTTCTTGGAGCTCAATCACTAAGGCAGGCTGCTTTCCGAGTCTCCCCATTTCTTTCTTTTTAAAAATTTGGATCCCTCCTATCCCCTGCTAGCTGGATAAGGTGGGTTGCTTTCTCATAGTCTCCATTTCGAGATGGTGGATCAGGCTAATCAGACTTGAGCTCTCTCGTCCGGAATGGAGGGACGTTTAATAATTCCTTTGGTAGTAGGTATGGGGCACGCTTCTTTCAGGAGACAAGCTACCTGAGGCAAGTAGCTAGTTGACTGTAGGTTTAGAGCACGCTAGGATAGATTCTAACAAATTCTCTCTCTCCGGTCTTGCTCTTCCTCTTGCTAGGCGAATGGGCTTTGGTGGATCCGATCCCCCAAGAAAGGTTATCATTCCTGCTCTGGGTCGTAGATCACTAGGAGAGATAAGAATGTATTAGCTGTTAGCTCTTCTTGCCTAGTAGCAGTAGCGCTAGGCTGTCTTCTCTTTGTAGTTGGGAGAGCTGGATGGCGCAAGGGGTCTTTCTTTAGGAATTCTTAAACCTCGGGCTCCATCTCCATAAGTTCTTGCCGAGGACTCGTCAGAACAGCCCTTCCCTTCCTTCCTTTCACCAAGGGAGCCCTTTTTCGCTTACGCGCCTCTACAAGAGAGAGCCATTATTTCGTCTAGGCCGATTTCCCTTACTGACCTAGAAAAAGGATGGCGCTTCGGATCCCTTTAAAAAAGGATTCTACAAAGAGTCGACCAGGCCTTGTAGAAGCGAAGATCGATGTCCGTCCCAGCCAGCCCATTCGACGAAGCAATCTTGGACCCTCTTGGCTGCGCTGTGCTTGGATGCACTAGTCTTCCACACGCCAGCGATGAGATAAAGATAAAGATATAAAGAGAAGATGATTTCAGAGTCGAGGTTCAAAAGTCTCGATGCAGAGGAACCCTCTTTAATATACTTGAAAAAGAATCAACTTCAATGAATCTAATCTCCTTCTTCCTGATCTTATTGGGCTTACAGCGGGCCTAAGAGCAAGGAAGTCTCCACTCCCAAATCCCCCCTTTGAAGGCTGAGGGGTGAACCTTCTGTCTGATTCAATCTCATAACAGAGGCTGAGCTTCCTTCGTAAGCCAGACCAAGACCTGGAAAGCAAGCCAGTCCTTTCCTTTCCTTGAGTGAGAAAGGCGGGAATGCTGCTACTAATCCCTGAGCTTAGCGGATCAAGATCCCAAAGCGGCACCTCTGCTCAAACAACCGAGCTAGCTTCCTGACTTCCATCACGATCCTCTATCACAGGTATCGATCCATCACCGAAAGGCGGGAAAGCCAGGTAAAGAGCGAAACTATAGTCATAAAGAAAGAAAGAGAGGAAGAACGGAAAGAAGAATCGCATTTCATTACTGTACTCAGATGGGCCCCTACTCTTTCTAAGTCACTCGGGCAGAGAGCAATTCTTGGACAGATACACGCGCCTAGCTAGAAGAGTAATTACTCCATTTAGGCAGGAAGAGAGACCTATTCTCTTACACAATTTGTTCAGTAACAAGATAGCACGCTGGTCTTTCTATAGCTACTTAGTGAAGCATGTTATTATATTACCTGCGCGTGCCTTATCTAAAATAAGGTGGGTAACCACCCTTTCCTTTATAAGGCGAACGAATGGAACTACTAGCAATCTATGGGAATGATTAAATCAGAATCAACTCCGGCGGCATCTACCTGTAACTCCTACTTGCACTCTAACTCCTCCTTTCTCTGGTACTCAATTGTATGAATTTATTCTCATTTGACGTAATGCTTGAGGATAGTATCAAAGTACGGTCTTCAAGTAGCTCGTACTTACTTCCTTCAGCTTAGCTGGCCAGGTAAGCGATCAAAGGGAAGAGATCGAACCTCACTCAAATCCTTACGCCGAAGAAAGGAAACAAAAAAGCACTTTTGGATGTAAAGCTGCCTGTTCACTTTACTACTCGCTTGGTGACTAACCTACCAAACCTACCCAATCGTACGCAGCTCCTTCGTCCCTTTCGTCTGCTTGCAGCTGTCATCTAGCTACCCGAGATCGGTGTGACTGTGATCAGGTTGACCTCCTGTGGTTTCATCCATTCATTGGCCTCCTACGACCGCCCCTACTTGAGTGGCTCCTACGCACTACTTACTGGCAGTTCGCTCCCATCTCCGTAACTCAGGATTAGGTACCGGGCTCTTACACGGGTGACCTGACCTCTTTGACGTCTAGTCTGGCTCTAGCGGCTGCTACTAAGATTATAGGAGGTATAAAGTTCGGGTGTTTGGGGCATCCAACCTTGATAGCCTACTGGAGTCGGAGATGGGCCCGAAAAAGGGAGAAGTTATTCCGTAGCCTACTGGTGACGGCCACTAAGTCTCTTTTTCTTTTAGCTCTATTCCCGAGCCCACCTCTCCGCCTAACGGCTCTTGTACAATAGCCTACCAGAGCCGGTTATCGAGCTAGCTCCTTAGCAACAAGGCTCTCTTTAGCATAGCCTACTGGAGACTATAAACATTACCACTACTAGCAGGAGCGCTTGTTAAGTCCTGCTGCTAGCGCAGCAACGGCTAAAAGATGGCGCAAGATTCGCTATCGCCTTTGACTTATGGCGCTAGTAAGTTATCCTGCCACTATCGTAGCAAATAGCCTACTGGTGTCGGGACCTACTGGCGGCATTAGGCTACTGACCTGGATAGGCGAAGAGCCTACATGCGAAAAGAAGAGCCTTGTTGCTGCAGCCTACTGGAGTGGAGCTCTTGCTAACATTACCACTACGTCCTGTTCCACACTCCTCGGCCTTGCCCTTACTTTAGCTTTAGGAAGAAATCCAGACTTTGGAGCTCAGCTTAGGGATCAGAGGCGAACCGCCTAGTATGGTACACAATTAGTTCACTAAGACAATCGGAGTGAGCGGGCTATGAAGTTAACCCTGCTTTTCGGGTTTACCGAGCTGAATGGTGATTCGGAGTTAACGGGCTTGGCTTGAAGGCGTGACCCCTTTGATTGAATTTATTTGGCGGCCTTCGACTTTCGATTCGGGATTAACGGCACCCTTATTTACTCAGACTCAGATTGGTAGGCAATCAACAGTCATAACAACGAGATTCCCCACTGACTGCTCGATCTCGAACTGAAAGATATGCTCCTATCTACTCCTGGCCCTTCTAGGCCTACTTACAGCCTCTTTTTGGCTATGCTCGCTCCTTGTGGTTTGTGGAAAAGTCGTCTTCTTCATCACGCCTCCTAACCCAAATCCATCTTGTCTGGCTCTGCAGCGGTGCGACTCTCACCGCATTCTTGTCTTGTCTTTCTACTTGGTCTCGGCCATTATCTACGCCTTTAGTCTTAGTTGGTCTGTGTAATAGGTCTATGTCTGCATCGACTTCAGTTCCTCAACAAGTAAGCAAGTAAGCAGATATTCTGTAGTGAGTGCTAAGTGGTGCTGTAGCGCTCCCTGCCTACTACAGGTATGTTGGCAAGGTCGAAGTTTACTTATACCATCTGGAGAATGAATATTGAAACAAGGGTCCCTAACCATATGAGTTGGAGAGCTCTATTCTTTTGCGGTCGGTACAGCCATAGGCTCATAGATCGCGGGGGTAGACCATAGCTTAGCTGAAAGGTCTTGGGCAGCGCTTTTGGAGTAAATGGTACTATAGATCATTGGGCCCCATTTCTAGTGAAAAGTCTCGAATTCTCCTCCTCGTAGTGGCACCGGGGAGCTGGTTGGATGGGGAAGTCTACTTCTCGCACTAAGAAAACGGATGAGTTACTGCAGCGAGCTGACGTCTTGTGCTACAGAAAGCAATTTTGCAAGGATCATCTTGTCAAAGATCCAATTTACAGGTTTTACCACGACTGGCTCGAATCTCTTTATCTACGGCTAATCACCCCGTCTCCGGACTTCTCATCTCCATCTCCAGTATCTTCCGCATCCGAACTCTTGGTTTGGACCTTTGGTTCACTAGACTTTAGGTGCTTTTTAGCTGTCTTCGAGGTTCATTTCTCAGCAACTACCCCCGTCTTCTCAGCTTTTGACTATCTCGAGTTTCTCATCTATGAACGTGCCTTTTCTGCTCTTGTCGGAGTAGCTACTCTTGGTGCTTTTGTAAAGGCATAGCGTAAGGTAGTTTACTTGCTTATATAAGCAAGATGTGCCGTAATCCAAATTTCGAGTTTACCTTGTTAAAATAGCTTCATCAGCTAGAGTGGAAGTAGCATCCTCACCACCATCATAGGGAGTAGAGACAGGGGCTATGGTATAAGCATAGGTAGCAAGCAATAGAATGGTACCTGAACCCACCTAAGTGAGGGATAGTCAATAACATCCCAGAATGCGAGAAGATTACTTTTGGCTTTCCCGTTACTCCGGTCTCTGGTGCTTTTGCTTATGCGTCATAAATAGATAATATGCAGATGTTTGTTATAACAAAAAGATTATTGGAACATCATAAAATGTAGGAACAACTGGAATGCTTGCTGGGAAAGAAGCTGGGATAGGAAGGGAGACTTTTCGGGATGGTGGCTAAGGAGATGGAACAGGAAGGAATGCTTTTGGCTATGCCCTTTAAACTAGTGTATTTGGAACTGCATCTTATAGAACTAGCAAGGGTGCTCCCTATTCTTTTCCTTCTCTCCTAGATTGAATAAAGCCGAAAGAGTGCGCTGGAATGCCTGCTTCTGCCCGATACGGAGCAAACCTAGAGAGAGGAACGGAGGCAAAGCAAACAAGCCAAGCTAACTACGGAACGGATGCTACTAGACGGAAGCCTAATAGGAGTCTCGCTGAAAGTGGTTGCTTTCTCTAGCTTCAAGTGAAAGAGACTTAATAATCATACTCGATCCGCGCTTAAAGTAGTCCAACAGGAGTACCCGCTTCCCTCTCCCTCCGACCATGGCACTGAATCTGCAGAAACTAAGCCAGAATTGGTTCTCCTTATTATTCCCACCCTGTCTTGCTCTTTAGCTTGATGATGGAAGCGTAATGACCTAGTCAGTGAAGAACAGCCCTTCGGTTTCACTCTTTGTTTCTATGTTCTCCGTTCGCACGCTTACCTCACCTGAGGTAACCTTCCTCACTCTCTTAACGACTAGGACAAGAACATCTATATTTACCAATTACACCAACGGCCGTTCCCACAGCAGCAACTACATTTATTTACCAACAGCTCTACGTTCCATAACAACAGTCACTTAAGTAGCTCTTCCAGTTCCATTAAGCTTACATTGTTCCCCGCTCCGCCCTATCTTTGGATAGTGCCATCGCTCTCTTAAACGAGAAGAAGAAGCAGGATTCATAAAGCCCGTTCAAGATGGCTCAACAATGAGTATAATAAAGAATAGCGGCATTTAAGACACGAAAATGATCCTTTATAGGGAATCAAGGCCTACTTTAAGTCATGCTTTTCTGTACTTAAAACGCAGTGCTGCAACGGCGAAAGAGCGCCGACGGATGGGGCCTTCGTTAAGGTTGACTTAAAGAAGATGCTCCTATCCTTATATAATATACAAGAAAATGAAGATCTCTCTTTATAGTTTATATATGGAGTAGAGACCAGCGAGCGGAAAGAGGCGAGCCAATCTTGAGTCAATAAGATGCGATAAGAGCCCTTTTTTTTAGCCAGTTTAGGCCTTTGCAAAGAGTGCTGATGTACAAAAGCCCTTCCCTCTATTTATCGCACTTCTCCCATTCCTCACGGGTAAAAGCGTGCGTATAGAGGCGGGTGAACTAACCCTTCGGGGTAAGAAGATGGTCGTATGTTTCGGGCTGCTGAGGAGATGCTCAGGACTGAAGGGAAATCCCTGGACCAAGCGAAAGGTCCTATGTATGATCAAACCAAATATGGTCCAACGACCTGTTCAACAGCAAAAGCTCGAGCCAGCCTTGCGACGCCTAACCTATCCAGCTGAAGATGGTTTTGGTCGTGGCCTAAGATCAATGTAGTTGGCCAGAATAGTTTCTTCTTATCCGATTTTAGCATCCTTTTTTCTTTACTTGTGAATCGAGATTTTAAGGAATTGCTCTGCCCAGAAGATGGAATCTTTATGGCTCTAGTGACAACATCAGAAAGAAAGAAAGGTGGGAAGTCAACGATAGAAGGCAAGCATCCAAATAAACAGATTGCTAGGAGCCAGAAGAGAAGAGATGCATCGAGACTCACCTGGGAAAGAAAGCGGAGTTTTCATTGATGGAGATCCCATCGTCATTTCTAAATCTGGAACCCTTTTTATTATCCCCAACCCACCCCATTGATAGGGGCCCTCTCTTCGAATCGAAGGACTGTGGGGCTGCTGGGCTTCGAATAGATACAAATAGGTTCCTTGATCCAGGGGATGGAGAGATAGATTAATAGTTAGGATCTCCCCTTATTTTTGGAAAGCTGGTGGCCGCTTGGTGCTTCTTTCCCTCGATCGGTCGCCCCAGACGGGTGAATTCAGTCCTTCGCTACCACTTCCTTCCCACCGATTGATAGCTCTAGTTACGCCTCAGCTTCCGTCTAGACACGAATGCCTTGGAGCAAGAGACCTGGACTCACCTTCTTTGTATCCAAGATCTGGTCCTGCTGGAGAGGGAATTAAAGAAAAGCCCTTCGATCGTCGGATAGAGACCCAGGTCATGCAGTTGGTGGGCCTAGTCCCGTTCCTTCTTTTGTTGATGCTAGATCGCCGGGGCCTGGATGGATCCCAGTCCACGGGAACGAGATCGATGAGCGGAAGGAGTGGAATTCGATTGCTTAGATACAGCTCCGTAGCCCACCTTCGATCGGATAGATGCCCCGGATTGGTTCCAATGAATGGCATACCTTCAGGGGCCTTGAAAGATCCTAGTTATAGCTATCTCAGGGTTCTATCTGGTTATTGGTAGCTGGAGGGGCTCGGCATTAGAAGATGGAGTAGAGCTGCTTGCTCCGGAATCAATTGATTGAGAGGCGGGTGCTAGGCTATTTTTCTTGCTCATCTCTTTCCCCAAACAAAGTGGTAGATCGAACCCCTATTTATATCAGCCATGTCACGAGAGCGGATTCAGTTGGTTCCATCGGTCATTCTGCGAACCTGCCCTACCACTTCAAGTATCACTTACTGGTCAATTAAAGTGGGGTCAGTTTCAGTCTTCTTCGGAGCTTGAAAGTAAAAGAGTCTCATGCACTTGCTTATAGAACTCAAGAACGGGGTTGTTAGCTACTTCAGTAGTTCGAATATCTATCTACTAGTGGTTCCCCGCCTATCGTTGAAGTTTATCCTCCCGCCATTCCTTTTATCGATTTGAGTTCTGTTGTCCGTTTGCTAGAGTCCTTGGCTCGCATAGTTTCATAAGGCTCGCGTAGTCCAACCCATTAAGAGCTACCAATCCCCCTTAAGAGCAGAGTAAAACAACCCCATGGCGAGCATACAAACCAAGACAAAGCTCTGTGGTTCATAATATTCCAGTTCCGGTTGTCCTTATGGAATTCCTCTTTCTGTTGCTGGTCGAGGACACTAAACCTCCCCGCTAGCAAGATCGGGAGGTTTACTTATTTTGAAGGAATACCCAACTACAGAAGGACGTTCGGTGACTTGCCTGGTCCGGTTGGTTCCTAGCTGACTTGCCTTTGCCAGCTCCAGCTCCAGCTACAAAAGTCAAGCCAACCAATACAGATGTGCTCCAAGTCACCTATTGCGTTCTATTCTTCCTATTTACATTGCTTTCTTTACTATTCTATACATACTTTCTCTGACTTCTTCCTGTTCAGGTGGCTGTTACGTTAAAAGGCGAGCGTACAATCACGTGTTAAGTTAAAGCTCGCGTAGTCTGGTCTGCCTGTTTCGGTTGGGGCCACATCATAACTTTTTATTGATGGTGACTTCTACGATCATGGGCTGAGCGTCTATAAAGAACATCATGCCACCTGGTATGACTGGGGATTGCCTGCCGATCCGATAGGCGCTCTATGTAGTGGTCGGCCCCCCTAGTAGTCGGCATTCTAGAAGCGACTTGTCGTAGAAGCTTTGCTTCCCCCCAGAATGCCATACTAAGACTAACAACTGTAAGCTCTCTATAACAGAAGAAGCTTAATGACTGACTACTAATAAAGCTCGCGACCTACTTTGATTCAAAAGGCGAACAGGGTTGGTTTGGCAAAAAACGGGTGAAAAAGGCTCTATAACAAAAAAACAAAAGAATTCAGACTAGAAGCTAGTCGCCAGAAGAGCTTTCTTCCCAGCCCAGGTGAGCTTACGCTTACTATCAGCTAGCTAGCCTTAAGCGACTCGCTCGCTTCTACAAGCCTAGCCACAAATGGACTAGCCATGCCAGTATGCTTACTAAGCTAGCAAGCTATACAGTAAGCGAAGCATGCATGCCTTAATTAGAGTATTCTCATTTTTTCCAGTATGCAGTCTACCAGGAAAGCCATATACCAGCATGCAAGTATACAGTAGAAGTAAGCAAAGTATGTCCATGTGACATATAGTAACCTATGCGCAATGAAAGGATGCAAAAAGAGCCTGTTGCGAGAGCTACTTAAGTACTACTATTGAAGGAGCGAACGGCATTCTATTGTACAGCTACTTCTTAATAGTACTACGACGCAAAGGTAACCGGTAGGTGACTTTGTCAACGCCTATTTGAGAGTATCCCCATTTCAAAAGAAACCTTCGGTTCCCTCAGTTACCTTTGTCAACGCTGATATACGTAGTCTTTCCAAAGTGAACCTATCTGTTACCTTTGTAAACGCCTCTTCTATATCGCATAGGAAATCTTATTAAAAAAGAAAGGGCTTTCCTAAATATTATTAACAAAAGGTGAAC